TTATTTGTTTTTGTCTTTTGTAAGGTTATAGCCATGCAATTGACGACGAGTGTTTTTAAAGCGTGTTCGACGAAGACGCCACACACCAGAATCTTGTGGTCCTTTTCCTTGTGGTGGCAAAGTATCAGATTGAATATTACGCAAACCTCGCAAGCGCGATGAACCATACCACATAGTCATTTGTGATTCTACTTCCTTAGGTGAGCGATATTTAAGCCAACGTTTAACAAAATCCTTTTTAGATTTATAATTCAAATACCGCGAACGATGTATCCAATTACTTGTTTCAGAAGTATCCAAATTAATACCACCAGTAATATATCTACAACCAGCCAATTTTTGCCACATCAATGAATCTGAAACTGATCGGTTGGATTGTTGTCTTGCACTATAATTTATTAGATTTTGTGGATATTTTGTTGATTTATTCCATTGTGTTCGTGAACCAAGTGGTTGAGTATGTTGAAGAATAAAATTTGGAAGAAGGTAACGTGTACTTTCTGGGTATTGAGTTAGTCCATATTGAGAATTTGAATCAAAATTTTCAATTTCTGAATTATTCAAATATTTAAAATAAAGATCAAAGTTAATATAAGGACTATTTGTTTGCAAGATTTCTGAAGTGTTAATTGAGCCGGAGATTGGATAAATGGATCCAATACTATGCAAAAAACGATGGCGTTTTGTCCGCTTATTTAGATGTTCAATAGCTTGATTTTTAAAAGTGTGTTTTGTGTTTGTAAGTGTTGGGTATTCACGATATTTACTAAACCAATCTTTCAAACTTTGAATTTGTTCACCTTTGGTACCACGAAGCGGATTGTTGCGATTAATAGAACTTCTAATAAGATATCGATTTGATTCACCATTTTCAATAGCTCGTTTTGTCCAAGGATTAACCCATGGACCAATTAGATCCAATGTTCCGTAACTCAGTTCATTTTTTAGACGGATTTGGTTTATCAATTCTATTAGTGTTATTGTTCTATTAGGTTTTTGTGAAAATGTATTATTAAAAGATTTAATAAATTGATATCTTTCCAATCGCGTAGATTGGAAATTTTTTGTAATGAATCCATTAAAACGTGTTACTGCATAATTTGGCCAGTCGAGAATTTTTTCTGTTTGTTGGTTCTTAACCTTAATCGAATTATTTTTATAAGTTTCCCACAACTTAGATTTTTGGGAAGTTATTGTTCTGATTGGGAGATCATTATTATTTTGAGGTAGTGATTTACTTGTCAAAATTACACTATTAGTATTAGCATCCCAACCGGCATAAAATGGTGCTGGGTTAACAATCAATTCTGCCCATGGTTGATTAAGTTTAACTGAATTAGTTGGTCCCAATTCTTCATGCAAACTAGGATTATAATTTTCTCCTTTACGATCATACAAAAGTTGATTATATTTAAAGACTCGTGTACCGTTTATATTTTGTGAATCCAAGGGTGTAATATAAAAAAGTCGACGTACTGTTGTCAGTGTTCCTTTAAACTGATGGTTATAAACATTATCAACCCACGTACGTGAACCGCCAGGAACAAATCGTCGCCAATTTTTCGATTTTTGATATTCTCGGATTGAATCATAATATCGTACCAATTGATTTTTTCGTTGCAACAATTTATATTCTTCAGTTGGAGTCATAAAATGATCATTTGTTTGACCAGACAAAATTTTATCAACAACCAATGGCAAACCATGAATATACGATGATGTACTTTTCATCAAACCGATTAGAAAATCAATTGATTGTGTATCACCATAGGTTGCAGCAAGTGGTGCAATTGGACGAATCAATCGTCTATCAATTTTTCGTTCGTTTTGTGTAGTTTTGGTGAAAGTTGGTGGTCTATTTCCAAATTGTTCAAATTGATTTGAAAATGAACCTCGTTCCCAATCCAAATCTGAACGTCGTCGAGTTGCAATTTTTGCTCGTTCTGTTCGTTTATTAATACTAGACCAATTAAAATCATTTGTATCCAAATTCTCCAGTTCATTTTCTATTGGATCTGAACTAAATTTAATATTATTAGAGGTAATTATATCATTAGAATTTTCAACATTTATTTCGTCAATAGTTATGTTTTCTGATTGAGCAAAATTCAATTGGTTATTAATCCAACCAATACGATCACCCAAATTTGCTTCATTACGTCGGGATTTTTTACGGAAAGATTTTTCCAAATTTTCAACCAAACGTCGTTCTTTTTTTTGTGAGTCATCTTGGTCAAAATTATTTTGGTTACTTTCATTTGATTTTAGTATCTTTCTAGCTTTAGTTTTTGATTTTTTTTGTCGACGACCTCCAAAAGTAACTGTCAATTTTTTATAAATTGGGTTTGAATTAATCTTATTTTCAAATTGCCAATCAGCATAACTTGGGGAAATTGAACTACGGAAACGACGACGACCAAATGCTTTTGGAATAACTTGTGATTTAAAATCAGAATGTGTTTTAAAAAAGTAAGGATTCGGATGGCCAAAACGAACAACTCGAAGTCCTTTTGTTTTACGGGTTCTACCCCATTTTTTATGGGATGTATTAATTTCCCGTTCACTTACTATTTCTTGATATATTGCCCATCGCTTTACATCTTTTGCAATTCGTTGAGTTTTAAAGGATCCAAGCAAAGATGGTTTAATATTTCGATTTTTAAGTGGAGTAATATGTATCGTTGGCTCATAATACATATTCAATAGTGAATTAAACCCACTATAAGGTTGCAAATTAGAATATGGAAGAACACGTGAATTCAATTTATTGGTACGTGTATTTTTAAACCATTCTTTACGATTTGAATTATTTTCAAGGTTATTTTTAAGTTGATCAATTGAATATGGTTCATAAATACTTGGCGACAAAAGTTTTTGACCAAACAACGCAACATTACTAGTAATTGGTTGAAATAGTCGTCTTTGTGCTAGTGCTGAATTTGATATATTCAATTTTTCTTTAATAGGTTGTATTAGGTTTAGTTTAATTTGTTGGTTTGAGTTTATTTTTGAAATTATTGCATTTATTTGAATATTTTCTTTATGCAAATAGACCAAATCTCGGTTAATTTGCAAATATCGGTTATAACGCAACAAATTTGGGCTAATTGCTTTAACTTCACGTTCCAATTGACGAGCATGTTGCAATCGGTCTCCTTGAGTCAATTTATCCAAACCCCAAGACCAACTTGTCTGTCTTCGAGGTCGAATAATACTTTGTGCTTCCAAATGAGCAAGTATTTTGTTTCTATTGCTTGCTCGAGTTTGGTGTGACAACAAATTAAAAACACTTTCTGAAGGAGAACCTACCAGTTGAGGATGCAAACGACTTAGTATCCAAATTATTTGTTCTTCCGATGGGGCTGCAGTCCACGGTTCAAATCGAGATTTTACAAATGAACGATCAACCCATTGATCGTGAAGTTTATGAAATTTGGTTTGTTGATTTTTATTTAGTCGGTTTATTTCTCGGCGAAGTCCAAGTTGGCCATTAATTTGATTAGATTTGGCTTTAAGTTTAATTTTTTCATCTGTATTGGAATATATTCCAATATAATTGGGTTCATTATTATTGATTGTGTTTAGGTTAATTATTTTATCAAGATGGTTTTGTTTCAATTCGATCCATTTTATTGTCGACCATGTTTGGTTTAGTTCAGGCAATGGATCTTGACCCAATTTTCGTCCCGATGCTTGGTAAAATGATGATTTCAATTCTTTTTTAAAGTCCAATTTTGAATTATTATTTTTTTCAAATTGGTTTTCTGGTGAAATTCCTATTATCAACTCAACTTTATTTTGTTCTTTCGTATTGGTTGTAACATTATTTTCTCGTCTCTCATTAAGTGGTAGTGTCTGATTAAGTACACGTATTGGTTTCGATGTTCGAAATGTAATATTATTAGTACCTGGATCGTATTTACTTGACAGAACCAAACCTTTTTTATAGGCATTTAGTTTAAAACTATCCGGGGCTTTATATACCAAAAGTTGACGGATTAGATCTACTGTATTAAATCGACTTGCATAAATAAAGTATCCACGATTTTTACGTTTTGTACTCGAACGTAGAACAAGCCAATTTCGGCGGATTCGATGTTCACGACCAATTATCCAACGACGAACACCACGACTAGCTTGTCCAGATGGGAGTGAGCCTTCAAACAACAATTTTTGTCCCGGTATTGCATTATTTCCTATAAAACCAAATTTTTGAATTACCAAAAATACTTTACTTGATAGTACTACAACTATAATTTGGTAAAACAATCCATAAATAATACGAATTGGAAACAAGACGAAATTAATAATTTGAACTTTGAAAAAATTATTTGATTTTCCCAAATCTTTTTTCAAGATTCGTTGATTCCATGTTTTCGAGTCACGGTTGACGATTGGTTTATTATTATAATTAAAAGCCCTTTGAACAAGTGATCGGTTTGGGGCAAAGAAATTACGCTGATTCAATTGCGAATCAAAAAATTTGGTTCTCAATGTATCTCCACGAACAGGCCCACCAATTTTTGGTTTTGGAAATGTTCGTGATCGGTTTTCAATTATAATTTCATTCAATGGTTTAGTAGTTATTGCTGCAGTACCGTCACTATTGTTTTGTTTTACCGATACTTTAATTGTTTTACCAAAAAATTTCTTCGTAAATTTAATTCCACGATGCTTCCAGCCAGTAAACCAAGGGGATTTATACAAACGGAATTTTCGCAAATTTGTTTGATCACTTTGGTGGCGTGCTTTTTGATCAATACTGCTTAGTATATATGTACGGTAAGCAGTTTTGTCCAAGAGTATTTCAGCTGGAAAATTACTCAATGATGGGAATCTACGGGTACCTGGACCAAATCCAATATCCAAAAAATTACCTATCATTCGCCAATTATGTGTACGTCTTTTAATACTTTTCTGTCCAATTGGGAAATTTCGTGTTTTGAAAATAACAAGACTTCGATTCCACAATCCTGGTGGTATGATTCCAACCTTTTTTTGTTTCGTCAATCCAGCAACAATATTTGCTTGTGAACCACGAACCAACCAACCCAATTCATTTGATAGTTTTGCTGATTCGTATGGTGCCAAATTCAAAGGTTGGGAAGCAAGATAGACTGCTGAATAATAAGGTAGACTAACAAAACTTGAAATAAGCAATGAAAGTGTTAGAATTCTTGAAACTTGAATACCACGTGTATATCCATATGTTGCATAGAATTTTACCGGAATACTAAATTTGATTGTCAACAAGCTTGCCAATATTGTATTAATTAGAATTCCAAAACTTAGTATTCCCATGCTAAATCCAACTATATAAATAACATTGGATCCCAATCCAGTAAAACCTTCTCCTGGAAATACGTTTGTACCAATAACTAGATTATTCAAATAGGGTATAATATTCGTTTGTTCAAAAGCACCCAATATAATTCCTTGAAAAAGTGCTTGTACAAGTACTTGTCTATCAAATGAATTATTGGGATGAACACGATCAACAGGACTACCGTATATTGGAATCAATTGTTGCAATTGACTAATTAGACAGAAACTTCCAAAAATAAACCAAATTGGGTAAATTGATCTAAGAAGATGTATATTAGGGGCAATGCCAAAAACTGTACTAGTTATAAAAGTAAAGTGTGTTAGACATACTCCAATTAGTGTTGCACTACCCAACCATGGTCCTCTCACAATCCATTGTCGAAGGGCAAGCAAACGTGCAGGTGAACTTGGTAGACTAATTATAGCTGATGTTATTAGTCCTTGTAGTAGAATGGATGCGTATGAAAGTTTTGATTCTTCTATTGGGATGGAATACTCAAAATCTCCATTTGCTATTGATACAAAATTATTCGAGTTAAAAGGTATAATAACGGAAAACGAGGCAAGATCAGAGACCCATTTAAATTGAAAAAGGTACAATACCAATTCAACTATTGAAGATCCCAAATCTTCCATATTATGAAAAAATATCCAACTTATTGAATTAAAAGCAGGAGTGTTTTCAAAAAGAGTATTCAAAAAATTAGACATTGGATTTTATTGACTCCTAATTTTTGTCTTGATCCTCACCAGTATTTGAATCAGTAGCTACTGGAATAACCAGTCTTGGTGGGTTAGAACTTAGTAGAGCTTTAGCCAAACTAAAAGCTTTGGCTGATTGTAGACGACCTTGTGCTTTCCAAACAGCACGTCGTGCGCGCTTACGTGATTTTGAACATCGTTTCTTTGGTGTAGCCATAGTTAGAACCTCAATTAAATTATTTTATTAATACAAAAGTTTATACGTTGGCTATAGATTTTTACTCTTTAGAATTACCAACATCGGAGAGAGAGGGATTCGAACCCTCGGTAGCTTGCGCTACGCCGGTTTTCAAAACCGGTACATTACGACCACTCTGACACCTCTCCTGAATGTATATATTAGTAGCATTAAATATTTTTAATTGTCAAGTTTTTACTAGCAATTTGTTTAAGAAAGTTGCGTTAAACTTGATTACGGATATAATAGTATATATTAGCGTTAAATTAAAACAAACTCTAAAAAAAATTAAACTTAAAAAAAAAATAATAAATAGTTTTTACCTATGCCCAGAACACAACGAAATGACAATTTTATTGATAAAACTTTTGGAGTTGTTGCTGATATTATGCTCCAAGTTATTCCTACAACAAAACAAGAAAAAGAAGCATTTGCTTACTATCGTGACGGATTGTCAGCACAAGCAGAAGGCGAGTATGCTGAAGCTTTGCAAAGTTATTACCAAGCACTTCGTTTGGAAGCAGATGCTTATGATCGGGGTTTTATTTTGTATAATATTGGTTTGATTCATACTAGTAATGGTGATCATAATCGAGCTCTAGATTATTATTATCAAGCTCTTGAACGAAATCCTTTTATACCCCAAGCACTCAATAACATTGCCGTAATTTACCATTACAGAGGTGAACAGGCAAGAACTTTGGGTCAATCAGAAGTAGCTCGTGCACTATTTAATCGTGCAGCAGATTATTGGTTGGAAGCTCTACGAATTGACCCACTAAATTACATTGAAGCACGAAATTGGTTGAAAACGACTGGTCGACTAATAGTAGATGATTAGATATTTTTTTTTGAACTTGGGCCTGTAGCTCAGTGGATTAGAGTTTACGTTTCCGACACGTAAGGCCGGGGGTTCAAGTCCCTCCAGGCTCATTGAATGATATACTATTATTGAAAGATCGGGATGTGGCGCAGCTTGGTAGCGCACCTGTTTTGGGTACAGGGGGCCGCAGGTTCAAATCCTGTCATCCCGACACCACGCTCTTAGTTCAGTTGGTAGAACGTAGGTTTCCAAAACCTAATGCCGTGGGTTCAAGTCCTACAGGGCGTGCAACTGAAGTCGATTTATGTTATTTGTTATATAATTAGTTTAAAGTAAAAAAAATTAAAATTAAGGAGGAGTTAACAGTGCCAGTAGGTGTACCAAAAGTCCCATTTCTTCTAAATGAACAAAAAGGCTCTGATTGGGTTGATTTGTACAATTATATGTATCATCAAGGTATTCTATTTTTGTGTCATGAACTTGATGACGAACTAACAAATCAATTGATTGGATCAATGCTTTTCTTGGAACATAAAAACCGGGTAGATAGCCCAAGTAGTTCTCAATCGAGTTCTTCCACAAAAGATTCTGGTAATAATCAAAACCGACCAAATTGGTATTCAAAGAGTCCATATGGAAATGATCTTGCACTATGGGATGATTTTCTAAAATTTCTTATTGAAAATGAATGGGAACAGGAAAAAGATTATGAATTCTATTTGCTGAAAGAAGAAGTATCGAAAATTCGTCAATCTTCAATAAGAAAAAATTCCGATGATTCAGAACTTCAACTCATTATTAATTCACAGGGTGGTTCTGTTACATGTGGTTTGGCTTTGTTCGATACTATGCAATTCTTGTCAACAAAAACGACGACACTATGTGCGGGCTTGGCCGCATCTGTCGCCTCTTTTGTTTTGGCGGGTGGTGATGAAGGTTTTCGATATTCACTACCAAATGCTCGTATTATGATTCACCAACCAGAAGGAGCTACGCGTGGACAAGCAAGTGAAGTTCTTGAAGAATCATTGGAAGTTCTACGAATTAGACGTAAAGTTGCTCGTTTGTACGCTTTTCGAACAGGTGTTTCACTACCTAGAATTGCAGCTGATATGGACCGTGATTTCTTTATAAGTGCTTCCCAAGCACGAGAGTATGGTCTAATTGATTATATTGTTAAAACAATTAAAAATAAACCTAATGTCGATGATAATTCAGCACTAGGTTTTAATTAAATTCCAAGTTTAGATATATTGTGTTTAAAAATAATAATTTTGGAAATACGTCTAATAGTGTAGTCAAAAAATTGGCACCGTTGTATCAATTGATTATTGGTCTAATCGTAGGAAATTCATTGGTTGCTTTGATCGACCCACCCGGTTGGTTTATCTGGGCAACAATTGGAAGCTTGGAAATTATTCCAATAATTTATTCAAAACCAATAAGATTTAAACAAATACTAGCAATCCAACGATTTAGACGTGGTTTTCTATTGGCACTAATTTTGGATGCTTTTCGACTTGGTAGTTAAAAAATTTATATCTTGACAAATTGATTAATTTAAAGTATTTTATATAATAATCTTATTAGTAAAAATAATAATATATTTCAAAATAATGGCAAAAAAAAGTAGTATTTCAAAAGAAAATAATAAGCATAATTCAATGATAGAGTATAAAGAAGCTCGAAATTGGGTTAAAAATCAAATTAAACGTTCATCGTCATATCGAATGCGAGTTCGAATTCACCATCTACTCCAAGAATTTCCACGTAATAGTTCCGTAGTTCGAAAACAAAATCGTTGTTCAATTACTGGACGACCGCGTAGTGTATACAGCTATTTTGGACTATCACGCCATTGGGTAAGAAAAATGGCCCATGCTGGATTGTTGCCAGGAGTTGTTAAATCAAGCTGGTAGGAACATTAATTTCTTTAATTATTATTAGATAAGTTGCTTATCTAATAATAATTAAAAATCGAAGCTGACGGGACTCGAACCCGCAACGTCCACCGTGACAGGGTGGTGCTCTAACCAATTGAACTACAGCTCCAAACAGATTAAACCTTAATTTGGAAGGGAAGGGATTCGAACCCTCGGTATAATATTTTATACGACGCATTAGCAATGCGTTACCTTGAACCACTCGGTCACCCCTCCAAATTTAATCTAAGTGGATTATATAGTGTTTGTTTTTAATTTGTCAATTTATTTAGATACAATACAGGGGTTGACTTTTATATTTCATGTTCATTAGAATAGACTATACCACTGCTGTCTTGCCTGCTTAGCTCAGCTGGTTAGAGCATCTGTCTCATACACAGAGTGTCACTAGTTCGAATCTAGTAGCAGGCATGCCAATTTAGCTCAACGGTAGAGCAACGGTTTTGTAAACCGTAGGTTACGAGTTCAAATCTCGTAGTTGGCTTTTTTTAAATTAAGGTAAGTAAATATTTTTTTACTTACCTTAACTCTAATTCATTACAAAATTATAGGTTTCCGCCACGTGCGAAAACCAATACAATTACAGCGGGTCCAGCCAAAACAATAAGTGAAGCTGCAACCAATTGAGAAAAAAGTTCCATTTTATTTAAATTTTAAAAAGTTAAATACTATTTCAAGTAAATTTAGTAAAAAGTTACTAAAAAAAATTTAATTTAGTACGAAAGATTATTAAGAAAGACTTGACCAATCCATGCCAACATCATCAAGAATAATACTTGAATTATAAATTTCAAGAATAATTACAAGGAAGACTGCAAACATTGCCATTGCAAAACCCATAAGAGGAGTTGTGCCCCAACCTGGTGCAACTTTACCATATTCTGAATTCAATGGCTTAAGAATAGTACCAAGAACGGTAACCTTACTTACTGATCCGCTTGTTGTTGAAGTAGCCATAAGCAATTAAGCGTATGCAAATACAACTTTTTATATTAGCCTTTTATCAAATATAAATTTATTAATAAATTTAAATTAACAATACAAAATTTTATCCTGCAGGGCGTGGTGGTTCACGAAAGAAAATAGCAAAGAAAATAACGCCCAGTGTTCCTACAAGTAGAAACGTATAAATTAGTGCTTCCATTTTGACTCCTTATTTTTAAGTTATTTAGTATATTAGAAAAAACTGTTTTTGAATGATCAAACAACATTAAACACCTTGTTTACGTGTTGAAACATCACCAACTTTCTGGAATGCACCAAATTCAACCTGTTCCTCTAGATCCGGATCAATTCCAGCAAATACATCACGGAAAATTGTACGTCCACCATGCCAGATATGACCAAAGAAGAAGATCAAAGCAAAAACTAGGTGTCCAAATACGAACCAACCTCGTGGACTACTTCGGAATACACCATCAGAACCAAGCGTTGCACGGTCAAATTCAAAAATTTCTCCAAGTTGAGCACGTCGAGCATACTTTTTAACAGTTGCTGGATCGTCAAAACTTAGACCATCCAATTCACCACCGTAGAAACGTACACTTACACCAACTTGCTCAATACTATACTTCGACTCAGCACGACGGAAAGGTACATCGGCACGAACTACACCATCTGAATCCAATAGAATAACAGGGAATGATTCGAAGAATGAAGGCATACGACGAACAAATAGCTCGCGACCCTGACGGTCTACAAAGCTTGCATGTCCTAGCCAACCTACTGCAATTCCATCACCACTATCCATTGCACCAGCACGGAATAGACCACCTTTTGCTGGGTTATTACCAATATAGTCATAGAAAGCAAGCTTTTCTGGAATTTGAGACCATGCTTCAGAAGCTGACTTACCTTCTGCTAGACTTGTCTCTACTCGCTTTTCAATCTCTGCTTGGAAGAAAGCTTGATCCCACTGATAACGAGTTGGACCAAAAAGCTCAATTGGAGTAACAGCAGAACCATACCACATTGTTCCACAAACTGTGAACGCAGCCCAAAAAACTGCAGCAATACTACTTGAAAGAACTGTTTCAACATTACCCATTCGTAGACCACGATATAGTCGTTGTGGTGGTCGTACAGTCAAATGGAATAGACCAGCAATAATACCAAGAATACCAGCTGCAATATGGTGAGCTGGAACTCCGCCTGGGTTATACGGGTCAAAACCACGAGCATCCCAAACAGGTGTTACTGGTTGAATTGATCCAGTAATTCCATATGGGTCAGAAACCCACATACCTGGTCCATAAAGACCTGTTGTATGGAAAGCACCAAAGCTAAAGCAAAGTAGACCTGATAGGAATAGATGAATACCAAAAATCTTTGGTAGATCTAGGGCAGGTTCACCAGTTCGTGGGTCACGGAATAGTTCAAGATCCCAAAAAACCCAATGCCAAACAGCTGCCATAAATAGCAAACCAGAAAGAACAATGTGCGCCGCAGCAACACCTTCATAACTCCAAATTCCTGGATTTCCAGAGCTTACACCAGTAACACTCCAGCTTCCCCAAGATTCAGTAACACCTAGTCTTGTCATAAACGGAAGAACAAACATTCCTTGACGCCACATAGGGTTTAGAATTGGATCCGATGGATCAAAAACAGCAAGTTCGTAAAGTGCCATTGAACCTGCCCAACCTGATACAAGCGCTGTATGCATCAAATGAACTGCAATTAGTCGACCAGGGTCATTTAGTACGACAGTATGTACACGAAACCAAGGCAATCCCATAAGCCAAAATTTTTGACATTTTTAAGTATTTGCATTCTAATTCAGTTTACCTTAATTTAAATTCTAAAGGTACTATGCTCTAAGTGAATATTTTATTAATTTTCTTGACCAAAAATCAACCTTGAAACTTTAATATAAAATTGTTCAAATAGATTTTTATAGGGTATATCCAAATCAATTATATAATCTTGTCGACCAATCAATCGCCTTGCTGCATTTTCAAATGCAATACCCGACAAAGTTATTTTCTTGCGCAATACAAGAGGTTCGCCACGATTAGTTGCAACAATAACATTACTATCTTCGGGTACTGCACCCAAAAGTGGAATACCAAGTATCTCTTGGACATCATCCACCGATATTATATCATTGCGTTGAATTATTTCCAGACGAACCCGATTAAGCAAAAGTTTCACATTAAAAATATTATTTGCTTCTAGCAAACCAGTGACTCTATCAGCATCACGGATTGCAGTAATCTCGGGTGTAGTTACAACAATTGCTTCATTTGCTGGGGTAATTGCATTAATAAAACCAACATCAATACCTGCTGGACAATCAATTACAATATATTGATAACCCAATTCTTGAAGCGAGTTAACCAATATTGTTATTCCTTGTCGATCTACATTATAACGTTGACGGTTTTTTGAAATTGGCAATAGTGCAAGGTTTTTCCAACGTTTATCTCGAATAAGTGCTTGGTCCAGGCGGCATTTTCCGTCAAGTACTTCCATTGCAGTATAAAGAACTCGATTTTCCAAACCAAGTAGTAGATCCAAATTTCTTAGACCAATATCGGCATCAATCAAAGCAACTCGATAACCAAGTCTTGCAACAGATATACCGACATTTGCTACAGCGGTTGTCTTTCCAACACCTCCTTTTCCTGAAGTTATTACAATAACTCGTGATTCCAGTTGTACTTTATTTTCTTGGACCATATTTGTCCCTACTTATGTTTATGTTTTAATCTCGAATCTATTCATATTACATTATTACCTTATTTATCCGAAATATGCACTTAGCAAATTATACTCGTTTTACAAAAGTTCCTGGAATACCAATAATTGCTGGAAGTGCATTACCAGTACTCACATTTTCATGAATACTTGGTTCATCCAAACAAGGTATCCAGAACAATGGTAGGACTTCAGATGAATCTGTTACTTGAGTTTGCCACCATGCAGGAATCAACCAATGAGCACCAAGTCGATATCGGTACAAATTATTGATTCGTGCTTTTGTATTTGTTTCTACCAAAAAACTCAATGTAATTATTGCAAGCGAAGAGGGTATAGTTGAGTAACTATTCCCATTATAACCCACCAATAGATTAGATTTATAATACAATATACTTTGATTAGAATAAATAGATTGAATTGAATTAGAATGAGTTATTTTACGAAATTGTTGTATCGTTTGGTTATTAGTAGATATTATAGATATATAGCTTATTTTATTTGCACGTTGTTTATTCAATTCTGGCGTTAGGCAAACAACACGTGGCAATCGACCGTGTCGGATTATAGCCGAATCAATATTTGCCAATGAAGTTGCTGTGGCACAAACATGTATACTTGTTCCTTTATTCAACCCATCAAGAATAGCCAATATTCTATTAATAGATTGGTCATTTGTGACAGTTTCAGGTCGCGAATTCAATATAACTGTACGCCCTTTATCTATACCCAGTGAGATTATTTGTTTCATTGTATAATCCCAACTTAGACAATAAGTGGAATAAAATGAAATTTCAATACTGTTATCGGAATCAAGTATTAGATCATCACTACTTCTTGTATAAAGAAGGCGGTTTATTTCACGGACTTGTTGTTCCCATGTTCCTGTTTTATTAAATGGTTGTATTAGATTTTTATTAATACCGTTAGGAGGAGTATTAGTAAACCAACTTGAACCAGGATTTTGATTAAACGGATGTAGTTTTTCTTGATAATAATTAACACGCTGGCCGTAAATATCTACATCTCTTACCAACACAAGACAAGGTGAAACTTTAGACGCATAAAGTTTACCGTAACTCGTCAGAAATTCAAGTTGTGTTTTTGGTGATGCACCTTGAAAACTGGAGGGTATTGAAATCAATGTCAGATTAGCTTCACGTGCAATCAATTTTGCTATAAGAAGCGAATCAGCAAATTGTGGAGCAACAATCAACAGTCCTTTTGGCAAAGCAAATTTCAAATTATTCGGGAAAAGGCTTTGGTAAGCTGCCCGTATCATAATTGCAAAACTTACCAAGTTCCATCTATCACGTTGGTTAAAATTTGTTCTAATAAAACTATAAATTTGATTTTTAGTATCTTTAGTACTAATATTAACTTGAATTTGAATGAAAGAACCAGTAATAAAAGAATTCAATGTAGTAAATACTCGTGAAAGCTTATTAATCAAAATAGGTTTTGTATAAGCTTTTGGAAGACTTGACTGGAAATTATCTATCCAATTTTCTGAGCTAGATTTCTTACCCCCCAAAACCTGTTTTCGACTATTTTCCCGACGTTGGACAAACGGTCCAAAAGTCAAAAAAGCAGTTACTATAAACAAACTAATAATAATATAAAGCCATGTTATAAAAACTGGTCCATTAATAATTGAATTTTCAATTAGATTAACTGACAAAATACGATTTTGTTTTGAATTTCCTTTTGAAGTATGAATAAAATTATTCAATCGTTGAGTAGTATAAATCTTGTTATTGTTAATAGTTAGATTTGGTGAACAACTAGTTGAATTAATATTTTGATTATTTTTACTTTGTCGATTATTTATATAATGAATACTTAGTTTTTTTTGTTTAATCCAAGTCTTTTCTTCAATTTGAGGATATGACCAATTTTTATTAAATTGCGAGTGATAAAAATTAGAATAATAACTTCCACAGTAATTACACAATTGATTATATTTAGTAAGCAACAATTGTTTATTAACGTTAAAAAAACGTGTTGTCCAATTGAATGAATTTGAAGGTAGATTCAATTCATTCAGTGAATTAGATAGTTCTGTATTAAAAGGAGTAATTGGATATGAATTTTTTATTGTTTGATTCTCTGTAAGATAAATTCTTTTCAAACGATTCCAAAGGATTTGTTTTGAATATTCAAAGTCAATATTAGCCTCAATATTTTGGTTAAAAGTATTAATTTTAGATTGGGATTGATTCTTTTGCAGAATTTCATTCAATATAATTTTTGAATTAATAGGTGTAAAAGTTTTTCCTTTAACTATTACAAATTCTTTCAAAACTGATTGAACTTTTGGATTATTTGTATCTATTTGGTATTGTTTCAACAATGTTATCAACAAATTTTCAAGTTCTTGTTCTTTATTACTTAGATAATCCAAAATACCAAATGATTCTTGGCATATATAGCGCAAAATCCATTTTTTTGAATGAAGAATACGACCATTTTTGGATACCAATATTAGATTTTTATTATATCTAACCCAATTATTGTAATTTTCAAATTGTGACAAATTATTTACTGGAAAATCACTAACAATTGGTCCTTTTAGTTTATAAGTATTGTTTTGTTGTTTCTTTTGAATAATAGTATTTCGTGGTGAAATAAGTTTAGATTTAATAGTAAAGTTTATAGAACTTTCTGGTACTGTATTAAATGTAGTTTTGGATATTAGTATAGATTTATTTTTTTTGAGAGAAAAAATTCGTCTTTTCAAAGTAGTTTTATTACTATCAAGGACTAGGTATTCAAGTCCTACAATTTTTTGTACAGATAGTTTATTCTGGTCCAATTGAATACTTATTTTTTCGGCATTATTTTTTTTAATAAATGGAACAAATTTTGTCAAACGTGATGAAAGAAACTTTGCGTAATGAAGTCTATAGATATAATTAGAGTTCACCGTATCATGCGATTTAAAAATCATAAATAAACTATATTAAAATACGTGTTAAATCTATTTTAGTTACACGCCCTGTAGGACTTGAACCCACGGCATTAGGTTTTGGAAACCTACGTTCTACCAACTGAACTAAGAGCGTGGTGTCGGGATGACAGGATTTGAACCTGCGGCCCCCTGTACCCAAAACAGGTGCGCTACCAAGCTGCGCCACATCCCGATCTTTCAATAATAGTATATCATTCAATAAATTATTGATAAATTTTTATAAAATAGATAATAAAAATTCACAATTTGTTTTGTGATATCATGGTATTAGATAGATTTCCGGTAAGATAAAAAAACATAAAAAAAATTTATTATGACTATTGCAGTAGGCCAATCTAAAGCCCAGCGTGGTCTTTTTGATACAGTTGATGACTGGCTACGTCGTGATCGTTTCGTTTTCGTTGGTTGGTCAGGTTTGCTTCTATTCCCGTGTGCCTTTTTGGCAGTAGGTGGATGGATGACAGGAACAACTTTTGTAACTTCATGGTATACTCACTCTCTAGCAAGTTCATACCTTGAGGGTTGTAACTTCCTAACTGCCGCTGTTTCGACACCAGCTAACAGTATGGGTCATTCCCTACTACTACTTTGGGGTCCAGAAGCACAAGGTGATTTGACTCGTTGGTTCCAACTAGGGGGTCTATGGACATTTGTTGCTCTTCATGGTTCATTCGGTTTGATTGGCTTTATGCTTCGTCAATTCGAAATTGCGCGTTCAGTTAAACTACGTCCATATAACGCAATTGCTTTTTCCGCTCCAATTGCAGTTTTTGTTTCAGTATTCCTAATTTACCCACTAGGTCAATCAGGATGGTTCTTTGCACCAAGTTTTGGTGTAGCAGCTATTTTCCGATTCATTTTGTTCTTCCAAGGTTTCCACAACTGGACACTAAACCCTTTCCATATGATGGGTGTTGCAGGTGTTCTAGGTGCTGCACTTCTATGTGCAATTCACGGTGCGACTGTAGAAAACACACTATTTGAAGATGGTGATGGTGCAAACACGTTCCGTGCATTTAACCCAACTCAGAATGAAGAAACATATTCAATGGTAACAGCTAACCGTTTTTGGTCACAAATTTTTGGTGTAGCTTTTTCTAACAAGCGTTGGTTGCATTTCTTTATGCTTTTTGTACCAGTAACAGGTCTTTGGATGAGTGCAATTGGTGTTCTAGGTCTTGCTGTAAACCTACGTGCATACGATTTTGTTTCACAAGAAATTCGTGCTGCTGAAGATCCAGAATTTGAAACATTTTACACAAAGAATATTCTTCTAAACGAAGGTATTCGTGCATGGATGGCTGCTCAAGATCAGCCACATGAGAAACTAGTATTCCCAGAGGAGGTATTGCCACGTGGAAACGCTCTTTAATGAAACTCTTCTTGTTGGTGGTCGTAGCCAAGAATCCACAGGTTTTGCTTGGTGGGCAGGTAACGCACGACTAATTAACCTTTCTGGTAAACTATTGGGTGCACACGTTGCACACGCTGGTTTGATTGTTTTTTGGGCAGGTGCAATGAACCTTTTTGAGGTTTCGCATTTTGTTCCTGAAAAGCCAATGTATGAGCAAGGTCTTATTCTACTACCACACCTAGCAGGTCTTGGTTATGGTGTAGGTCCGGGTGGTGAAGTTGTTGACACTTATCCGTACTTCGTTTCTGGTATTTTGCATTTGATTTCATCTGCAGTGCTAGGTTTTGGTGGTGTTTACCACTCATTGGTTGGTCCAGAAACATTGGAAGAAACTTTCCCATTCTTTGGTTACACATGGCGTGATAAGAATAAGATGACTACTATTCTTGGTATTCACCTTATCCTTCTAGGTATTGGTGCATGGCTTTTTGTAATTAAAGCAACTACTTTGGGTGGTATTTACGATACATGGGCACCAGGTGGTGGTGATGTTCGTATTATTTCAAACCCAACATTGAACCCTGGAACAATTTTTGAATATATCTTCCGTTCACCATTTGGTGGTGATGGTTGGATTTGTAGTGTTGATAACATGGAAGATGTTGTAGGTGGCCATATTTGGATTGGTACTCTAGAAATCTTTGGTGGTCTTTGGCACATTCTGACAAAACCATGGGCATGGGTACGTCGTGCTTTTGTTTGGTCTGGTGAGGCTTACCTATCTTACAGTCTTGCTGCAGTATCAATGATGGCATTTATTGCTGTACCAATGGTTTGGTTCAACAATACTGTATACCCAAGTGAATTCTATGGTCCAACAGGTCCGGAAGCTTCTCAATCACAAGCTTTTACTTTCCTAGTACGTGACCAGCGACTAGGTGCAAACGTTGCATCTGCGCAAGGTCCAACAGGTCTTGGTAAGTATCTAATGCGTTCTCCAACAGGTGAAATTATTTTCGGTGGTGAAACTATGCGTTTTTGGGATTTCCGTGGTCCATGGCTAGAGCCACTACGTGGTCCAAATGGTCTAGATCTAAACCGTCTAAAGAACGATATTCAGCCATGGCAAGAACGTCGTTCGGCTGAATACATGACACATGCTCCACTAGGTGCATTGAATTCAGTAGGTGGTGTAGCAACTGAAATTAACGCAGTTAACTTTGTTAACCCGCGTTCATGGCTATCAACATCGCATTTCTGTCTAGCATTCCTATTCTTTGTAGCACACCTATGGCACGCTGGTCGTGCACGTGCTGCAGCTGCTGGATTTGAAAAAGGTATTGATCGTACTAACGAGCCAGTTTTGTCAATGCGTCCGCTAGATTAAAACTTTTAAATTAGTTCATATAAAAGAAAAAGGTATATATATTTTTATATCTTCTTCTTTTATTTTTGACTTTATAGATAAATTATGTATAATTTATCTATAGAGCGGGTATAGCTCAGTGGTAGAGCGCAACCTTGCCAAGGTTGATGTCGCGCGTTCGAATCGCGTTACCCGCTAAACAAAAAATAAAGTCACTAATTACGTGACCTCTGGCCGAATTTTATGCTTCAAAATACTAGTAGAGTAATTTAAATTCTATTTGAGATTTAATGTGTTATAGCAATAAGGCTAAGATATAAGCTTATTCACAATAAAATTTCTTTATTATTAGAATAATCCACTCAAACTTTTACTTTTATAGAAATTAAATATAAAAATAGTAATTAAAAATATCTTAGCCCTATTCTTTTTATTGAGGAATCTATTTATGACAATTAGCCCTCCGAAGCGAGATGCTCGTAAGGTACGTGTTATTGTAGATCGTGATCCAGTTGAAACGTCCTTTGACAAATGGGCAAAGCCAGGTCACTTCTCTCGAACTCTTGCAAAAGGTCCAACTACTACAACATGGGTTTGGAACCTACATGCGGATGCTCATGATTTTGATTCGCATACTTCTGATCTTGAAGATATTTCACGTAAGGTCTTCAGTGCACATTTTGGTCAATTGGGTATTATCCTAATTTGGCTAAGTGGTATGTATTTCCATGGTGCACGTTTTTCTAATTATGAAGCTTGGCTAGCTGATCCAATTGGTATTCGTCCAAGTGCTCAAGTTGTTTGGCCGATTGTTGGTCAGGAAATCCTAAACGGTGATGTTGGTGGTGGTTTCCAAGGTGTTCAAATTACTTCTGGATTTTTCCAATTGTGGCGTGGTAGTGGTATTACTAGTGAATTGCAATTGTATAGTACAGCTATTGGTGGTCTTGTTTTGGCTGGTGCAATGTTTTTTGCAGGTTGGTTCCACTATCATAAAGCAGCTCCACGTTTGAGTTGGTTTCAAAACGTTGAATCAATGATGAATCACCACCTAGCAGGATTGCTTGGGTTGGGTAGTCTTGCATGGGCAGGTCACCAAATTCATATTGCTCTACCTGTTAATGCTTTGCTTGATGCTGGTGTTGATCCAAAAGAAGTTCCTTTGCCTCATGAGCTTCTTCTTAACCGTGATCTAATGGCACAAATTTATCCATCTTTTGCTAAAGGTCTAACACCATTTTTTACTCTAAATTGGGCAGAATATAGTGATCTACTAACATTCCGTGGTGGACTTAATCCTCAGACAGGCGCAATGTGGATAACAGATATGGCACACCATCATTTGGCGATTGCTGTTCTATTCATTGTTGCTGGACATATGTACCGAACTAATTGGGGTCTTGGTCACAGTATGCGTGAAATTCTTGAGGCTCATAAAGGACCATTCACAGGTGAAGGTCACCGTGGTATTTACGAGATTCTAACAACATCATGGCATGCACAATTGTCCCTAAATCTAGCATTGTTTGGTTCGCTTTCAATTATTGTTGCTCACCATATGTATGCAATGCCTGCTTACCCATATATTGCAACGGATTATGGTACATCACTATCTCTATTTACTCATCATACTTGGATTGGTGGTTTTTGTATTGTTGGTGCTGCTGCACACGCGGCAATTTTTATGGTTCGTGATTATGACCCAACAAATAACTATAATAATCTTTTGGATCGTGTTATTCGTCATCGTGATGCAATGATTTCACACCTAAATTGGGCTTGTATTTTCCTAGGTTTCCATAGTTTTGGTCTTTATATTCATAATGATACAATGAGTGCGCTTGGTCGTCCACAGGATATGTTTAGTGATACTGCAATTCAATTGCAACCAGTCTTTGCACAATGGATCCAAAATATTCATAATGTTGCACCTGCTCTAACGGCTCCAACAGCGGATTTTGGAACAAGTGTTAGTTGGGGTGGTGATATTGTTGAAGTAGGTGGAAAAGTCGCTATGATGCCAATTTCATTGGGTACATCAGATTTTATGGTTCACCATATTCATGCTTTTACTATTCATGTTACTGCTCTAATTCTATTGAAAGGAGTTCTTTTTGCACGTAGTTCACGTTTGATTCCTGATAAAGCTAATCTAGGTTTCCGTTTCCCTTGTGATGGTCCTGGTCGTGGTGGTACTTGTCAAGTTTCAGCATGGGATCATGTATTCCTTGGTCTATTTTGGATGTATAATTCCATTTCAATTGTAATTTTCCATTTTAGTTGGAAAATGCAATCTGATGTTTGGGGCCGTGTTTCTGCAGCTGGAGTATCACATATTACTGGTGGTAACTTCGCACAAAGTGCAAACACAATTAATGGTTGGCTACGAGATTTCCTATGGGCACAATCATCTCAAGTTATTCAATCATATGGTTCAGCACTATCGGCTTATGGTCTAGTATTCCTTGGAGCACATTTCCTATGGGCATTTAGTTTGATGTTCTTGTTTAGTGGCCGTGGTTATTGGCAAGAATTGATTGAATCAATTGTTTGGGCACATAATAAACTTCGTGTTGCTCCAGCAATTCAACCTCGTGCTCTAAGTATTACACAAGGTCGAGCAGTTGGTGTTACACATTATCTACTTGGTGGTATTGCAACCACTTGGTCTTTCTTCCTAGCTCGCATTATTGCAGTTGGTTAAATATTTTAATAAAAAAAATTATGGCAAGAAAATTTCCACGATTTAGTCAATCACTTGCAGAAGATCCAACTACACGTCGTTTGTGGTATGGTGTTGCAATAGCTCATGATTTTGAAAGTCATGATGGTATGACTGAGGCCACACTTTATCAAAAAGTATTTGGCTCACATTTTGGCCAATTGGCCGTTATTTTTCTATGGACTTCTGGTAACCTTTTTCACGTTGCGTGGCAGGGTAATTTTGAACAGTGGGTAACAGATCCCCTACATATTCGACCAGTAGCTCACTCTATTTGGGATCCACATTTTGGTCAACCTGCGATTGAAGCATTTACACGTGGTAATGTAGGTGGTCCCGTAAATATTGCTTATTCCGGTGTTTACCAATGGTGGTACACAGTTGGAATGCGTACAAATACAGATTTGTATGAAGGATCTGTTTTTCTTTTGGTAGCAGCTGGTCTACTTTTGTTCGGTGGATGGCTACATTTGCAGCCAAGTTTTAGACCAAGTGTTTCATGGTTTAAAAATGCGGAATCACGACTAAACCATCACCTATCCGGTTTGTTTGGTGTAAGTTCACTAGCATGGACAGGTCACTTGGTTCATGTAGCTATTCCTGAATCACGAGGTGTACATGTACGTTGGAATAATTTGCTAACAACATTGCCTCACCCAGCTGGTCTAAAGCCATTCTTTACTGGTAATTGGGCTGCATATGCACAAAATCCAGATACTGCAACACATGTTTTTAATACGAATGAAGGTTCGGGTACAGCAATTCTAACGTTCCTTGGTGGTTTTCATCCGCAGACACAAAGTATGTGGTTGACAGATATTGCACATCATCATTTGGCAATTGCTGTTCTATTTATTGTTGCGGGTCATATGTATCGAACTAATTTTGGTTTGGGTCATAGTATGCGCGAAATTCTTGAAGCACATAAAGCACCAAATGGTGGTCTTGGAGCTGGCCACACTGGACTATTTGATACTGTTAATAATAGTCTTCATTTCCAATTGGGTCTAGCTCTTGCTTCTGTTGGTACAATTTGTTCAATGGTAGCACAACATATGTATTCACTTCCATCGTATGCGTTTATTGCTCAAGATTTTACAACACAAGCTGCTCTTTACACACACCATCAATATATTGCTGGTTTTATTATGTGTGGTGCTTTTGCTCACGGAGCTATTTTCTTTGTTCGTGATTATGATCCAGAAGCTAATCGAAATAATGTTTTGGCACGAATTTTGGACCATAAAGAAGCAATTATTTCACACTTGAGTTGGGCTTCACTATTTCTTGGGTTCCATACTTTGGGTCTGTATGTTCACAATGATGTAATGCAAGCATTTGGAACACCCGAAAAACAGATTCTTATTGAACCGATTTTTGCTCAGTGGGTTCAAGCTGCACAAGGAAAAAGTGTTTATGGCTTTAATGTACTTTTGAGTAATTCTACTAGTCCAGCTTTGGCTGCTGGTCAAGGGATTTGGTTGAGTGGTTGGCTATCTGCAATTAATGATTCAACAAATTCACTTTTCCTTCAAATTGGTCCAGGTGATTTCTTGGTACACCATGCAATTGCACTTGGTTTGCATACTACAACACTGATTTTGGTTAAAGGTGCACTTGATGCACGTGGATCAAAGTTGATGCCAGATAAAAAAGACTTTGGTTATAATTTTCCTTGTGATGGCCCGGGACGTGGTGGTACATGTGAAAGTTCTGCATGGGATACATTCTTCCTATCAGTATTTTGGATGCTTAATACAATTGGTTGGGTTACTTTCTATTGGCACTGGAAACATCTTGGTATCTGGCAAGGAAACGTAGCTCAATTTAATGAGTCTTCAACATATATTATGGGTTGGCTAAGAGATTATTTGTGGTTGAATTCATCACAACTAATTAATGGTTATAATCCATTTGGAATGAATAGCCTATCTGTATGGGCTTGGATGTTCCTATTTGGTCACCTTATTTACGCTACTGGATTTATGTTCCTAATTTCATGGCGTGGTTACTGGCAAGAATTGATTGAAACATTGGCTTGGGCTCATGAGCGAACTCCACTTGCTACACTTGTTAAGTGGCGTGATAAGCCCGTAGCACTTTCTATTGTACAGGCACGAGTAGTAGGATTGACTCATTTTTCAGTCGGTTTTGTCCTAACTTATGCTGCGTTTGTAATTGCTTCAACATCCGGTAAATTTGGTTAATTTTATCAAAAAATTTTAGGCATGATAGGTGTTCTTCGGGATAATTACTATTGAACCCTTTATATGACTTTTCTATTCCAAGCAGCTGTTCTAGCATTTATTGCTCTTTCATTTGCACTTGTAGTTGGTGTACCGTTTACGTTTGCACTACCTGATGGGTGGGTTAATGGCCGTGGACTAATTTTTTCTGGTCTAGGTCTATGGCTACTTCTAGTATTCGTAGTAGGTGGTCTTAACTCATTTGTTGTTTAATTCAATTAAAATTAACCATGACACGTGTGCGTCTATTGATGCATTACAATAGTTTGCACCATGATTCTTGAAAATATTCTAATTGCAAAGCTTCCTGAAGCTTACGCGCCTTTTAGTCCTATCGTTGACGTAATGCCTGTTATTCCAGTGCTATTTTTGCTTCTAGCATTTGTTTGGCAAGCAGCAGTAAGTTTTCGTTAATTAGGAATAATTATAAGATAGTTTGTATTATATCTAAATTAATTTAGATATAATACAAAATTTGACTATATATTAAATAATAATATAAATTATATTCATATATGGGGCGTAGCCAAGTGGTAAGGCTGCCGGTTTTGGTCCGGCCATTCGGAGGTTCGAGTCCTTCCGCCCCAGAAAATTAGATCCAATAACTAAGTTAATATTATACAATATTGCTTTCAAATAATAAATTTTGCCAAGAACCAGATTTGAACTGGTGACACAAGGATTTTCAATCCTCTGCTCTACCAACTGAGCTATCCCGGCATATTATGTCTTTATTATATATAATTTTTATGATTTAGAACATCTTTATTGCCGCCGACCAGACTCGAACTGGTACGAGTATAACCTCACTGCATTTTGAATGCAACGTGTCTACCATTTCACCACGGCGGCAATAAAGAATAAAATAAGTTTATTAGAATGCTGTACGACGATTAGATTCAGCTATTCTATGTACTTCTTCTCGTTTACGAACAGCCCCACCTTGACCTTTTGAAGCATCAATAAATTCATTTGCTAGTTTCTGGGCTATTCCACGGTTATTTCGTGCTTTTGCAGATGAAATAATCCATCGAATTGCAAGAGATTGCCCTACTTCAGGTTTAACATCTCTAGGAGCTTGCAATGTAGATCCACGAATACGTCGAGCTTTAACGACAGTACTCGGAGTTGTTTTAAGAATTGCTTGTTCCAAAATTTCTAGTGCATCTTGGTTCAATTCGTTTTCAGCGATTTCTAGAGCTTTATAAACAATTTTATAAGCAATCTGTTTTTTTCCACAACGCAGAATATTATTTACAAGATTTTGCACAAGTCGACTTTGATATTTTGGATCAACGTTTTCACTTTGTTTTCGAGTATTACCTTTTCGTGCCATAAATTTAAAATTAATTAGGTTATCAACAATGAACTACTAATATATATATGTATAATGTATAGATATTATCTACCTTATTTTACTGAAAAAACTAAATTTATTCAAATTTAATGAAACTATGATTAATATTCATAATACTTATAACTTATTTGTAGTATAATGAATAACGTAAAGTTATAACAATTTTGCTCAGATTGACATTAACCCTCTGATTCTAAGGATCTTTTTGGGTTTATCCCAAATTGAATGGCACCACAAACTGCAACACAGACACAAGCTGGATTCTCAGCTGGTGTAAAGGATTACCGTCTAACTTACTACACTCCTGACTACGATACTAAGGAAACTGATATTCTAGCAGCTTTCCGTATGACACCTCAGCCAGGTGTACCGGCTGAAGAGTGTGGTGCAGCTGTAGCGGCAGAGTCTTCTACTGGTACTTGGACTACTGTATGGACTGATGGTCTAACTCAACTTGATAACTACAAGGGTCGTTGTTACGAAATCGAGCCAGTTGCTGGTGAAGATAATCAGTACATTGCATACGTAGCTTACCCAATTTCTCTATTTGAGGAAGGTTCTGTTACTAATATGCTAACTTCAATTGTAGGTAACGTATTCGGTTTCAAGGCTCTACGTGCTCTACGTCTGGAAGATCTACGTATCCCTCCAGCTTACGCTAAGACTTTCTGGGGTCCTCCTCACGGTATTGAGTCTGAGCGTGATCGTCTAAACAAGTACGGTCGTGCATTCCTAGGTTGTACAATTAAGCCTAAGCTAGGTCTTTCTGCTAAGAACTACGGTCGTGCAGTATTTGAGTGTCTACGTGGTGGTCTTGATTTCACTAAGGATGATGAGAATGTAAACTCTCAGCCGTTCATGCGTTGGCGTGATCGTTTCCTATACGTTACTGAAGCTCTTCACAAGTCACAGGCTCAAACTGGTGAGGTTAAGGGTCACTACCTAAACGCAACAGCTGGTACTGTTGAAGAAATGATGAAGCGTGCAGAGTGTGCTAAGGATTTGGGTACTCCAATTGTTATGCATGACTACATCACAGGTGGTTTCACTGCTAACACTACACTAGCTCACTACTGTCGTGATAACGGTCTTCTTCTACACATTCACCGTGCAATGCACGCTGTAATTGACCGTCAGCGTAACCATGGTATTCACTTCCGTGTACTAGCTAAGGCTCTACGTATGTCTGGTGGTGATCACCTACACTCAGGTACTGTAGTAGGTAAGCTTGAGGGTGAGCGTGAGGTTACTCTAGGTTTTGTTGATCTAATGCGTGATGATTACATTGAGAAGGATCGTTCTCGTGGTATTTACTTCACTCAGGATTGGTGTGAGATGGGTGGTACTATTCCTGTAGCTTCAGGTGGTATTCACGTATGGCACATGCCAGCTCTAGTTGATATTTTTGGTGATGATGCTTGTCTACAGTTTGGTGGTGGTACTCTAGGTCACCCTTGGGGTAACGCACCAGGTGCAGCAGCTAACCGTGTAGCTCTAGAAGCTTGTGTACAGGCTCGTAACGAAGGTCGTGACCTTGCTCGTGAAGGTGGTGATGTTATTCGTGAAGCTTGTAAGTTTAGCCCAGAGCTAGCTTCAGCATGTGAAGTTTGGAAAGAGATTAAGTTCGAATTCGAAACTATTGATACTCTATAATAATTTATTTAATTTTATAAATTTGATATTTTTATTTAAGTATTAAATCGTTTTCTAAATATTAGTGTTTTGATTATATTTAAAACACTAATATTTAGAAAATACTATTACTATTTGTAATTAAAAATGAAAATGATAGGGGCTAGATTCGAACTAGCGACCTTGAGATTATGAGCCTCACGAGCTACCAAGCTGCTCTACCCTATCGTTAAGATATAATTATCTTATTATTTACTTTTCTCAGTGTCAATATTTCTAAAGAATATTTAAATTCTTTAGAAATATTTAATATTAAAGCATTTAATCTTCGTGTTCTTCAAATGGATCACGTAGGTCTTCCGAAGGAGGACCAAAACCCATGAAAATAGAATAACCACTAAGACTCAATACTAGACCGGCAATGAAAGACATTGAAAATAGTGTAGTGAAATCCATAATTTAAAGTTAAAAAAGACCTAGCGTTACAGCTTTATCAATTGGCATTGCTGCACCAATACCTTGCCAAATTGCAAAGATTGTTCCAATAATAAATACAAGTGATGCCACTGGTCGACGGAATGGATTTTGAAAACGGTTAATATTTTCAATAAATGGTACAAGCAATAGACCTGCTGGTACAGCAGCCATTAGTACTACTCCTAGCAGTTTATTTGGAATTGTACGCAAAAGGTTAAATACTGGATAGAAATACCACTCTGGTAGAATTTCAAGTGGTGTAGCGAATGGATTCGCTGGTTCACCTACTACTGCTGGCGATAGAACTGCCAATCCAATTAGACAAGCAAAAGTACCAAGAATTACTACTGGAAACATATACAGTAGATCATTTGGCCAAGCTGGCTCACCATAATAATTGTGACCCATTCCTTTGGCTAGTTTTGCGCGTAGAACTGGATCACTTAGATCAGGTTTTTTAGTAACACCCATAATTTGAATAATCCTCGTTAATAGTTAATTGAATTTGATTTTAAAGTGGTCCTGAAATACCTTGTTTTCGAATCATCAAGAAATGCATTAGCATAAAGACAGCTGTCAACAAAGGCAATACAAAAGTATGTAGACTATAGAAACGAGTTAGGGTAAATTGACCAACACTTACACTACCACGTAGAAGTTCAACTAGTGCACTTCCAACTACTGGAATTGCATCAGGAACACCTGTAACAATTTTAACAGCCCAATAGCCTACTTGATCCCATGGTAGTGAATAACCAGTTACACCAAATGAAACAGTACAAACGGCCATAATAACTCCAGTTACCCATGTTAGTTCACGTGGTTTCTTAAAACCACCTGTCAAATAAACACGGAATACATGTAGAATCATCATTAGTACCATCATACTAGCAGACCAACGGTGAATAGATCGAATAAGCCAACCAAAATTTACCTCTGTCATAATGTATTGTACAGATGTAAAGGCTTCAGCTACAGTTGGTCTATAGTAGAATGTCATGGCAAAACCAGTTGCTACTTGAACTAGGAAACAAGTGAATACAATTCCACCTAGACAGTAAAAAATATTTACATGTGGGGGAACATATTTACTTGAAACATCATCCGCAATAGCTTGAATTTCCAATCGTTCTTCAAACCAATCATAAACTTTACTCATAATTTAAATTCATAAAGATATTTATTTACAGTTAAGCGCTCCCCAAGTAGGACTTGAACCTACGACCAATCGGTTAACAGCCGATTGCTCTACCACTGAGCTATTGAGGACATACTAAATAAATTATAGCATGATAATTTAATTTTTGGTATTGCAATACGTTATTTTAAAAATTATTGATTTGAATAATCAAACCAATAATTTTTATCGATTAAATACTTAGTTGATCACCACGTCTATATTGTAGATACGCAGTTACAAAAAGCCCAAGCATCGTTACAGGAATTAGTCCCAGGACAATTCCAGAAAGCAAAGTTTCAACCATAACAAAATTTTAGATAATTTGGGCCTTGCTAAGGCCAATATAAAGTGCCAAGGCAGTAGATAGCCCTACAAAAAGAAAACCGATATATCCGATAACAGTCATAAAGCTTTAATACAAATTTAATTAATAAGTTTTGAAAGTATCTCCCAATCTCCTTTTTGGTTAGCCAATTCAACAATAAGAGGTCTCAAATGACATCTTAGCGTTGAATAAGCTAGAAAATGGGTTTGATAAATTATAGAAATAAGCATTGAGTAGTATAAATTACTATCTCTCTTTGCTAAAAAATGGACACATAAAAAAAATTAGAAGTTCATTTCAGCCAACTGAACCTTTTCAAATTGTTTCTTCTTCAACACAAGGAAAATTTGTGCAATAGTAATTGTTCCCAAGAAAGCAATTAGAAGTTCTACACGCAATGGATTTTGTAGAACAATCTCAGAATCAGCTTGACCAAAACCACCAACATTTGGGTTATTACTTAGTGGTTGACCACTTGTTAGTGTATCACCAACTGAAACTACCAATGATGGGCCTACTGGAACTTTTTCAGTAGTTGTTTCATTTGTTTTAGGATCACGAATAGAAATAATAGAACTATCTTTTTCATCTTTTGTAATTGATTCAATTACACCATTAGCTGAAGAAGTATAAATTGTATTATTACTTTTATCACCAGTTGGGTAAACTTGCCCACGACCACGGTTACCACCCAAATAAATAGGATATGTACCATAATTAACGTTATTTTCTTTCTTCGGTGAAAGAATTGGGAAAGTCATATTCATATATTTCTTTCCAGGAAGAGGACCAACAATAATTATGTTTTTCTTTTCTGGGCTATATGGTTGGAATGCAAGCTTACCAACTTTAGCTGAAATTTCTTCAGGAATACGATCTTTTGGAGCAATTTCGAATCCTTCAGGCAAAATAAGTACTGCACCTACATTTAGGCCACCTTTTTTACCATTTCCAAGAACTTGCTTGATTTTTTTATCGTAAGGAATTTGAACATTTGCTTCAAAAACTGAATCCGGAAAAACAGCTTGAGGAAGTTCAATATCTACAGGCTTCTCTGCTAGGTGACAATTTGCACATACAATTCGTCCTGTAGGTTCACGAGGTTCTTCATAGCCCTGCTGCGCAAACTGTGGATATGCTTGAGCATGTGAAGTTAGGGCCAGACATGCTAGCGTTGAGGTAAAAACCCCTGCTAGGAATTTGACAATATGCTTAGGCATTTAATAAATGGAACAAGTCCGGGGTTTCTTTTTTATTTTTGTTTTTAAACAAAAGATTCACGGTGCTCTAGAATACTATCTTTCAGCATTGTTTCTGCTTCAGATGTTAGTGTATTAGTATCACCAATAATTTGTCCGTATTGTGGCTTCTTTTCAGAAAGATAGTTCAGTAGGCTCGCTAGGAATGGGCGTACGTTCTCTACTGGAATAGGGTCTAGAAGACCATTAATACCAGCGTAAATCATTGCAACTTGATCTGCAACTTCAAGTGGTGCTGCTTGTGGCTGTTTTAGTAGTTCACGAAGACGAACACCACGTGCTAGTTGAGCCTGTGTTGCAGCATCTAGATCAGAAGCAAACTGAGAGAATGCTTCAAGCTCTGCAAATTGTGCTAGTTCTAGTTTTAGTTTACCAGCTACTGTCTTCATTGCTTTAACCTGAGCAGCTGAACCTACACGAGATACTGAAATACCAACGTTAATTGCAGGACGCATACCAGAGTTAAAAATATCTGCTGATAGGAAAATCTGACCATCAGTAATTGAAATAACATTTGTTGGAATATATGCTGATACATCTCCACCTTGTGTTTCAATAATTGGCAATGCAGTCATACTACCTTCACCTAGTTGATCACTCAATTTTGCGGCACGCTCTAGTAGACGCGAGTGCAAGTAGAAAACATCACCAGGGTATGCTTCACGACCTGGTGGTCGACGAAGAAGAAGTGACATCTGACGGTATGCTTGTGCTTGCTTTGACAAATCATCATAAATAACAAGCGTATGCTTACCATTATACATGAAAAATTCAGCCAAAGTTGCACCAGTGTATGGTGCTAGATATTGTAGTGTTGCCGGTGCATCAGCGTTTGCAGCTACAATAATTGTATAATCCATAGAACCAGCTTCTTCCAATGTATTTACAATTTGAGCTACTGTTGCTGCTTTTTGACCAATTGCTACATAAACACAAATAACACCCTTACCCTTTTGGTTTAGAATAGTATCTGTTGCAACAGCTGTTTTACCTGTTTGACGGTCACCAATAATAAGTTCACGTTGACCACGCCCAATTGGAATCATTGAATCTACAGAAACTAGACCAGTTTGAAGTGGTTCATATACTGAACGTCGTGAAATAATTCCTGGTGCCATTGATTCAATCAAACGTGTTTCATTTGAAGCGATATCACCTTTACCATCAATTGGTTGCGCTAGCGAGTCAACTACACGACCTAGAAATGCCTCACCAACTGGAACCTGAGCAATCTTTCCAGTTGCCGTTACTGAGCTTCCTTCTTGAATTGCAAGACCTTCACCTAGCAATACAACTCCAACATTATCCGATTCAAGGTTTAGAGCAATACCAATAGTTCCATCTTGAAATTCAAGTAGTTCACCTGCCATTACACGCTCAAGGCCATATACACGTGCTGTACCATCACCAACTTGTAGTACTGTACCAACACTAGCAACATTAATTTCTTGTGTATATTGCTCAATTTGCTTACGAATAATATTGCTAATTTCTTCTGGTTTAATCTTAGCCATGGGCTGAGGAATATTCCGTACAGTCATCTGTACGTGTAATTTTTTTAATCATAAACTTATTCTTTAATTAAAGAATTAAGCACTCATTTTAAGAGATTTAACTTCAGTTTTTGCTACTTTCAGCTCTTGAAGTGTCTTAATACAACCTTCTATTAGAGATTCTTGTTTCTCTGTTTTACGCCAATCAGTTGAATTAAGTTTTTGTCTTGCAACAGTCAGACTCGAACCAATCATCCAACGATAAATAGACCCACTCGCTTGAGATCGAGCTAGCGCTTTGTCCGATTCTGCACGTGTACGAAGTCGTTGTAGTTCATTGGACGCAACTTCAAGAATACGATCTGAAGTCATTTTTGCTTCACTTGGCGCAGCTTTCTCAATTGAAAGCGCTTCCATTTTAGCTTCTTCCAGTTTCGTCTGAGCTGATTTAAGCAAATTTTGTGCTTCATTAAATTTATTATTTGCATCCTCTAGACTTGATAGAATTGAGCGTCGGCGTTCATCAAGTGCGCTTGTCAAAGCATCACCACCCAATGTCACGACTACACCCACAACCAAACTCAAGTTAATTAGATTTGTGTCGAAAATATCTGTATTGAAGCCAATTTCCAAAGCCTGTTCATGCACAAGGCTCCACATAATAACTCCTCCTTTTTTTATTAAAATACTAAGATGGGGTTTTTAAAAAAACCCCTTAAATCACTTTATTTTTAAATTTAGGAGAATTAACCAGTAAATGGGTTAGCAAAAATTAGTGCAAGTGCAACAACTAGACCATAAATTGTTAGTGACTCCATGAATGCAAAACTTAGTAGTAGTGCACCACGAATTTTACCTTCAGCTTCTGGCTGACGTGCAATACCTTCTACAGCATAACCAGCAGCAGTACCCTGACCTACACCAGGACCGATAGCAGCTAGACCTACAGCTAGACCAGCAGCAATAACAGAAGCAGCAGCAATTGTTGGGTTCATAATATTTAAAAGTTTTTTTGAATTTTCGGTTTCTTAAATTAGTATTATTTAATATACTAATTATTGTTATTTTTTTAATGATGATCTTCTAGAGCTTCACCAATATAAGCACCAGCTAGAGTTGCAAAAACAAGAGCTTGAATTGCACTTGTAAACAAACCTAGTAGCATAATTGGAACAGGTACGAACAATGGTACAAGAGACAATAGTACACCAACTACAAGTTCATCTGCTAGAATATTTCCAAACAAACGAAAAGTAAGTGAAAGAGGTTTTGTAAAATCTTCAAGTACATTAATTGGCAAAAGAAAGGCTGCTGGTTCAATATAACGAGCGAAATATCCCAGTCCTTTTTTGCGAATACCTGCGTAAAAATATGCGATTGATGTTAGCAAAGCAAGAGCAGCAGTAGTATTAATATCATTTGTAGGAGCAGCAAGTTCACCACTCGACAATTCAATTACTCGCCATGGAAGCAAAGCACCAGACCAATTTGATGCGAAAATGAATAGAAAAATTGTTCCTAGAAATGGAACCCAAGCTTGGTATTCTTCTTCGCCCAATTGTGTTCGTGCTAGATCACGAATAAATTCTAGTACATATTCAGTTAGATTTTGCAATCCATTTGGCAGTGATTTAAGTTGAGAATTAGCTACCAATGAAAGTGTAAGTAGTCCACCCAAAACGAACCATGAAGTCAAAAGAACTTGACCATGGACAGTAAAAGGACCAATATCCCAGTATAGGTGTTGACCTACTTCAATAGCAGCTAGATCATGGATTGGGTTCGCTATCAGCATAGGGTTATGTGGGGCGACCCCACGGTCTCTGAATCTTTTTATAAATTACGCAAAATCTATCGTATTAATTTTATGAGTTTTGGCCCGCTAGAACTGCCTCAGCCAATTCGTCTAGAATTAGAGGAATTCCAGAAGATGAATCATCGCTAGCAGGAATAAAAAGATCTGCTATATTTGGATTTGAATTCGTATCAAGAATTGTAACTGTACGTAGATTTAGGCATTTAGCTTCATCAATAGCATTTTGCTCTTCAGATTGACCTACAACAACTATAACCTCTGGTTCACTTGTTATAGTTTGAACACCTTTAAGATATTTAGCCAAACGATTATATTCACGTGTAAAAATAGCTCGTCGTTTTTTAGGCAATTTATCTACAATACCTTGTGAATTAATTGATTCAAGTCTAGCAAGTGTTGTTACAGATCGTGACAAAGTTTTCCAATTTGTCAAAAGTCCACCTAGCCAACGTTGATTAATATAAAAATTATTACATTTTGTAGCAGCTTTAGCAATAGCGTCTGAAACTTGTGGTTTGGTACCCACAAATAGAATATTTAGGTTCTGTTTACTAGCTTGGACAAGGAATTGTTTTACTTGATTCAAACAAATTTGTGTTTGAACTACATCAATAACATGTACACCCGATTTTTCAGTATAAATATGTTTTACTATTTTAGGATGCCAATGACTTGGACTATGTCCAAGGTGTACACCTGCTTCAAGAAATGATTTTGTAGTTGTTTTCATATAAAAAATATTAAATTTAATTAAGATAATGTCAAATAATTTGATTCGTTACACCATATTGTACCAATCGAAACTGGTTGGCCTAGAATAATAGATTCTTTTAGTCCTGTTATACGGTCTTCTTGACCTTCGATTGCTGCTTTTGTCAAAACTTTAACTGTTTCTTGAAAACTTGCTGGCCCAAGAAAACCATTTTTTATTAGTGCGGCTTTCGTAATACCAATAATAACAGGTTCATAAATTGGGTTAGTTTTTATTATACTAGATATAAAGAGTGCTTCGCAAACAGTTATCAATGTCAACGGTTGATTATAATCCAATTCAGAAAGTTTTTTGCCTTCATCGGTGAGCATAATCAAGCCTATTTGACTCACAACAAGTTCGATATGACGGTCATTAATATAAATACCTTGTTCCAAGTACAAAAGTTGAACAGCATTACGAATATATTGTTGTGTTGATCGCAAAGCAGACATTGCTGAAAAATATTGACTAAAACCCAATTTTATTAGAGTATAAAAACCTTGTGTTAGTCCACGATGAAATGATTGATAAGATCGCGCCTCAAAAAAAGCTTCAATTTTTGGCAATGCTTGAACAATATCACCAGCTACTGGTGTATAAAAAGTTAGTTCACCAAGGTAAAATCCTGGTTCAATTCTTATACCATAATAAGTCGAGACTTTCTTACTTTGTGGTGTTAGCAAACTACCAATTTTTTGAATAGTAATCTTTTGACGTGACCAACTACGGATTCGACCATCGTTATTAAAACGTTTTTTTAGGTTTTTACCTGATCTAATTGAATTTTCAACAATTTTACCTGGTTCCAATCGCAATTTTATATGCTTTTGGTTAATTTGAAATGTATCAAGTCCACTAATCAAACCAAAGTTTTTATGTTGAAATTCAAGTGACAAACCAGTTTTTGATTGATTCCCGAACCAGTCACCTTTATAATTTAGTCCAAATGTTGTTTTATAAGTTTTTTGATTAAAACGTGAATATGATAGAATCCAAAGATTTTTGGTTTTATTGTTTTGATTACGTGAATAAAGCAAACCACTAAATTGGCTTGAAATTCTATAAGGACGTTTTTGCCAACCAATACGATTCAATTGAATTTCGTCAATTGTTTGTGCAAGTTCTTGCATTGGGTGAATCCATTGACCATGACGGATCAAAAGAACAACACCACGTGGAAATTCATAATTTGTTCGTACCCCATTGGGACACGAAATTATTAGTGTACATTTTTCGTACAAAATAAATCCAATTATTCCACCATTGGCACGAACCAATCTACCAGGGATACTTTGTGGAAAAATTGCACGCCCTGCACCACTAGCACGCAATCGATCCAGAGCTTGACCTGAAACAACACCACCAGTATGAAATGTTCGCATTGTTAGTTGCGTACCAGGTTCACCAATAGATTGCGCTGCAATAATACCTACTGCTTCACCCAATTCCACTAGATCACCCAGACTCAAATCCCAACCATAACACAATTGACATACACCATTTCGTGACAATTGTCCAAGAGAAATTCCACAAGTAATAGGTGATCTAACATAAACCCCATTAGGGTACAATTTAGCAATAATTTTAGCCAAAGTTTGGTTGATTTCAGTATTTCTTATAATCGTAGTTTTACCAATTTTGAGTGGTTCTGCAGTTACACGGCCAAGCAATCGTTTTTTCAGCGAGACCAAAATATTACCAGTTTCGTCTTTAAAATCAGTAATAAAACAGCCTTCTGTACCCAATGGCCCACAATCAATTTGAAGAATAACCACATCTTGCAGCACATCAATTAGACGACGTGTCAAATAACCAGCATTAGCTGTCCGCAATGCTGTATCAACCAAACCTTTACGAGCACCATATGCAGAAATAAGATATTCAGTAACTGTCAATCCTTCGCGAAATGAGGCACGAATTGGTGATGTAATAATTTTTCCTATTGGATCCAACATTAGACCACGTATACCTATCAATTGACGGACTTGTGTTATATTTCCCCGTGCACCAGAGAATGCCATTATATGAATTGGACTTATTTTATCAAAATTATTGAAGTGTGAAATAATTGCTGAACTCAATAGCTCAGTTGCCGAGAACCAACCATCAATAGCTTGTTGAGCCTTTTCTTCCCCTGTCAATTGACCCAAATGGTAATGTCGACTTGTACCAAGAACACGTTGACCAGTAGCTGGTACAAAAATATCTCTTATTGGCGGGGGTGTAATATCACCTGCTCCAATAGAGACACCTGCCTGTATTGCTTGTTCAAACCCAAGTCTTTTTAGATTTTCAAGGACTGCTCCAGCTCGTTGACCACCATATTGAGATACCAACCAACAAATTATTGACTTTAGATTATTTTTATCCAAATGCTTATTAATATACCAAAATTCCAATGAATTATTATTTTGGTATGTTGAGTTTAGAAAAATTTTTGTCATTCAATCATTGTGTTCGAGTTATTATTTTCTTAATGTTGGCGATAAAGAGGAAGAAGTGGAAGTGTAGCCTGGTTTAGAATGGCTCGACCAGCTGTAGTTTTAATATATTGATCAACCAAATTTCCCCAACAGTCATAATATCGTTGACATTCATTATAAATCTCTACCCTTGAACCATTAAATCCAATCCTTACTTCGATTGGGCCATTTTTGGATTCCCAGCTTATAAATGGGTTTTTCCAACGTAGCCAAATTGAATTATGCAAACTAATTTGATTACGGTGATAAAGTATTGTAACTTCTTCAATACTAAAAAAGAAAGAATTTGTTTTGGAATAGATATTATTAGAACCTTTATAATTTTCAGTCGCAATTTGTGGATGGCTAGTCAGGTAATAACAACCTAGAACCATATCTTGACTCAATGAAATAATTGGACTACCTGTGGAAGGAGTCAAGAAATTTTGTGCTGCCAGCAAAATAATTCTTGCTTCTGAATAAGTTTCGAGGGACAAAGGAACATGAACCGCCATTTGATCTCCATCAAAATCGGCATTAAAAGCCGGACAAACAAGTGGATGAAGTGTAATTGCACGACCTGGTACCAATACTGGTTCAAATGCTTGAATACCAAATCTATGCAACGTTGGAGCACGATTTAGTAGTACTACTTGTTCATTAAGGAAAAATTCTAGCAAATGCCAAATAATAGTTGGTGAATTATAAAGAAGATATTTTGCTTGTCTAAACGAACCAACCAATTTTATTTGACGATTCGAAGAACCACCACAAATATAAGACAATAGCCATGGCTGAAAAAGTTCAATTGCTATTTCCAAAGGAATTCCACATTGATTAAGTTTTAGGTTTGGACCGGAAGTAATAACAGAACGACCCGAATAATCAATTCTTTTACCCAACAAATGTTGACGGAATCTTCCTTGTTTACCTTTTAGACCATCGGTCAGTGATTTTAGAGGTGGGTTTGGTGTTTTAATATTTTTTGCCCAAGGTGAAATATCACCAGGTGGGTATTTTGGGCGTGGTGCTTTACTATTATCAAACAGCCGATCTACAGCCTCTTGAATCAGAAATGCTGAAAGATCCAAAGTACCATTAGTATCAGTTTGATGTTTTGTAGTCAAACGATTTCGTACCAACAAATGTCGATACAATGTATTCAAATCAGAAATTGCTATTGCACCATTAGGAAGTTCCAATACTGGACGTAGTACTGGTGGAAGAACTGGTAGAATTGAAATCGTAAATAGATCCAAATCTTTAATTTGATAAGTTAGATGTTGAATCAAACGCAATCTCCGTACGTTAATTTGAAGATTTTGGAATAGTTTCTCCAATGGTGGAAATTTCTCGGGTTCTTTACTAAAAATTTGTTGTGTTTCAAAAAAACCAGGAGAACCATATCCTCTAAGTTCTGTATAAATTCCTCTGATTTTTTGTTTTAGTATAACTTCTTCACTTTCCAAACAAATTTGATTTAGAAGATTTCGAATAGCTTTTCCACCAGTTATAGGAACTATTGATGTTCCAATATTATTGCCATAAAAATTATCAGTAATTGGGTTTATTGATTCGGAATAATTTTTATTCTTTGCATAAATTCGTTTAGATTTTTTACTATTTATATTTGATGTTTTGTGGGACAAATTCACTACTGTATCCAATATTGACAAAGATCGAATAATTTCTTTTTTATTTTCAGATTCGGACAAACCAATTGGAATCAATATTTGCTCTTCGCTTTTTGACATTTTTGATTTTGGCAAAGTCGGTTTATACCCTTGACTATAAACCAAACGACTTTGCGATTTTCCAGAAATTGGGACCAAAATTTCTTTATTACACCAAGCAATTTCTTGAAGATCACTTCGTTTTATCTCAAGTAGCAAAGAGAGATAATTTGGCGTTCCATAAAGAATCCAAGGGTGAATAACAGTTGATACCAATCGAATATAACCTATTTGATAACGACGTATTAGTGGATCGCCCCATTGAACTTGACAAATTGGACAGACCCATTTCCCTGGTTCGGGGCCATTAATACGTCTTCGTTGTAGAACTCTTGTGAGTTCACCACAAGCACAAGCATTTGGAGCCCGTGGACCAAATACAGTTTCACAAAGAAGGCCCCCTGGTACTGGTTTTTTTGTTTTATAATTAATAGTTCCAGGAAATGTAATTTCCCCTACAATTGTACCATCTGGCAGTATTCTACTACCCCAGTCTATAATTGCTTCATCTGATAGAAATTTAATTTTTATTTTACAGGATCGTTGATTAGCATACAATTGAAATTTTGTTTTGATATCTTTTTCCATTAGTATTCCATCATTGAATTTTGTTTTATTAAATTTTAATTAATTAAAATCAGAAGGATCAGTTTCACTATCAGTCAAATTCAAACAAAGTGAACGAAGTTCAAGAATCAAAACTTTAAAGGCTTCGGATTGACTTTGAAACTGAGGTCTAAAACCATAAATTCCTTTTGATAGTCGAATTGATATTGCACGACGTGATTTAATATCATCTGATTTTGTAGTTAGTATTTCATGTAGAGTGTATGAAGCACCAAATCCTTCTAGAGCCCAAACTTCTATTTCACCCAATCGTTGACCACCCTGACGGGATCGCCCACGAACCGGTTGTTGAGTAGAAAGAGCATAAGGACCAGTTGTACGGGCATGAATTTTTTCGTCAACACGATGTTCTAGTTTTAGTATATAACTTGTTGTCAATAGAACTAGTTGTTCAAGTGGTTCGCCTGTTCGTCCATCAAAAAGATAAGTCTTTCCAGGAGCTTGTGGATTAAATATCCAAGATAGTCCAAGCCGTTGTTGTGCTTCCAACAATTTACCATGAACAAGGCCATAAGATGTTTCAGAACCATAAATTTCATCAAACGGTATAACTCGATAATGTTGACCCAAAAGGCGCCCTGCCAATCCAAGAATTCCTTCATAAATTTGACCAACATTCATTCGTGATGGTACTCCAAGAGGATTCAATACAATATCAATTGACAACCCAGAAGCTAGATACGGTATATCTTGTTGGGGAACAATTTTTGCAATAACACCTTTATTTCCATGACGGCCAGCAATTTTATCACCAACTCGAATTTGACAACGTTGGGCAATATATACTACCAATTCAGTCGATGGGTGAATTGATTCTTTATGTGAGCCCATCAAACGGGACCAAGATGGACGTGTCCCACGAACATCAATAACACGCCCTTGTACAAAATTTGGAACACGAAGCGAATGATCACGATATCGTCTTGATTCTTCATCGCCCAAAATATCAATAACCAATTGGCGTGCACCACTAACAGGTTTTTTACGTTCCAACAATTCAATAATTCCAATCAAAATGTTTCCTGGTTTAACCCAAGAACCAATATGAATAACCCCATCTTTATCCAATTGTTTTTGATGTTTTCTCAAAACTCCTAGTCGTGTCAAAAATGTTCCAGGAATTTTACCATGAATTATATCATAATGACCAGACAATGATGGTGGAAGTGCATAGTTACCAATTGCTTGATTATAAATATTTGAATAAACTTCAGGAAGCGTTGCAGTATATGGTTTAATATGAATTGATGTTATTAGATCTTGATGAACCAAACGTTCATTAATCAATACAGAATCTTCGTAATTATATCCTTCCCATGGTGTATAAGCAATTATAAGATTACGACCCAAAGCCAAATCACCATGACTACAACCTGCAGCATCAGCAATCAAATCACCAGTTTGTACCCAATCACCATCTTCCACCCATGGTCGATTATCAAAGAACGTTCCTTTTGGAGTTGGTATATATCGACCCAATTTATATTTAATTGTTCGAAATTGACCAGACCGCCAATGCAAAATACTATGAACACGAATTTCATGGCTTGTTGTCCAATAAACATACCCACTAGCAATTGCACGAATTGTTGCCCGGGAATCACTAGCAACAATAGGTTCAAGGCCAGTTCCAACAATTGGTCGTTCAGGCTGTATCAAAGGAAGTGCTTGACGTTGCATATTTGAACCCATTAGGGCACGATTTCCATCGTTATGTTCTACGAATGGAATAAGTCCTGCACCAACTGATAGCATTTGTGGCGGTGTTACACCAAATAGATCAATCAAGTGCGGTGAAATTGAACTAAAACGTTCAATATACCGACTTCGCTGTCTTCGATTAGGCAATTTTCCAGATGGTGACACTATTAGTTCATTGGAAGTAACCCATGAACCTTTTGCATCAATACTTGGATGGAGGTAAACTGGATTCTTATTTGTAACAAGTGAATTGTGCTGAACTCGAAAGTATGGTGGAAGTAGAAATCCATAGTTATCAATACGTGTACCCAAAGCCGGTGAATTAACAACTCCAACATTTTTACCTTCAGGTGTTTCAATTGGACAAATTCTACCAAAGTGACTTGGATGAATATTACGAACAGCAATACTCGCTCGGTCACGGCTCAAACCACCTGGACCTAGGGATGTACATCTACGAGTATGCGTCAATGATTCAAGTGGATTTGTGTATTGCCACCATTGTGACAATGGATTTGTTGAGAAAAAGATACGAATTTCATCTTCAATTGGTTTTCTAAATGCATCAATTATATTAATTGGGTTAATTTGGAATTGAATTGGTTGAATTCGTTGATATTGATTTTTTCTAAATTCATTTGAAAATCGAGATTGTGCAATATTAAATTGAACCAATTTTTTTATTGCCAATTTACGACCTTTTATAAATCCACAACGCCAACATGCTTGCAATAGATCGCCACATGATCTTAGATATCGGTTCTTTAGATTATCTCGATCATCCAATTGCAATTTAAAATTATCAATTTTTGCTATATATACTTCTTCTACCAAATAAGCCAAATCTTGACCATTAATTGTGCGTCGATCTGTTATCGAAAGACCATATCGCGTATTAAGTCTCATTCGCCCAGTTGTACCAATAAAACCTGCACGAATTGCATCGGAACTACCCAAAATAAAACCGAAAAAGCGTTTTGAATTTGCCGATGATTTTTGATTAATAAAATTAATTTCATTAATACCCGACTTATTACTAAAGCGTTTTGAATAATAAATATGTGTAGCGTTTGAATTTCGAATTTCATTAGAAATTATTATATTTTTTTTAATCAAATTCAATGCACGTTTTGGTGTCAAATATGAATTTGATACACCTGAAAAAAGATTACTTGGAAGACCCAATGCTGAAAGTAGTAGTGCCGCAGGAATTTTTTGAGTATCATCAGCACCCCAAGAAACTTCAATGAATTCGCTATTATTAAATAGATCACTATATTTATTACAAAAAAATTGGATTAGATTCAATGAAGTAAAATCTTGTGTTTTATGTTTAATATAGATACGCGAACCTACTTCTGACAAAAGTATTATTTCTGATTGTCGTTTTTCATTTTTATTTGTCAAAATTTCATTATATGGTCCGGGTGCACGAATTATTTGATGAACAACAATCCACCCAATTCCCCGTACATAAAATCCACCGGCCCCCAAAATCAATGGAATTCTACTAATTGGCATCCAACAGTGAATTATTTGACCTGTATAATGATCAATTAGTGATGCAGCAACATATAGCGAAACACTAATCGTACCTTGTTTTTTAATAGTTTGGCTAGCTCTTTCACGAGGTAGTCGAATTTGACAGGTAGAAGAATGAAAAATCAATTCTAGCCAACCCACACGAATTGGCGGAAAATGATCCAATTCAGATTTTAGCCCATTTGTCAAAAATCTTACGTAATTTCGTCTTTGTGCCTCTGCAAGGTCATGAATAGAATATCGAATAGATTGATCTTTCATATAAAAATCAAAGGGAAAATTTGAAGATTTCGAATTAAAGAGGAACTTATAAATAAAAGTTTATGATGTTGGTTTTGTAGCTCCATATTTAGAACGACTTTGTAGTCTATTAGCAACACCTGCTGTATCAAGTGCACCTCGTACAATACGATAACGTACACCCGGCAAATCTTTAACACGACCACCACGGATTAGAACAATAGAATGTTCTTGTAGATTATGTCCAATTCCAGGGATATAAGCGGTAACTTCGAATCCAGATGTTAGTCGAACACGAGCAACTTTTCTTAGAGCTGAATTTGGTTTTTTTGGTGTTGTTGTGTAAACTCGTACACATACACCACGACGTTGTGGGCAGCGATTTAGTGCAGGTGCTTTTTGTGGGTTAGTTCGTTTTGTCCGAGCTTTTTGAATAAGTTGGGGAGTAGTTGGCATTTTGTTTTTTTTTAATTATGTTATAATTTCTGAACAAGTAATATTAATTCTATTTTTTTTGTTGTCTATCCACCATGATAGTGTACTATTTGAAAGTCCATTTACCAAACGTGTAAACAATCGATCAGCATAGTATGTGCCAGGATTTTCTAGATTGATTTCTTTATTCTCATTTATACCTAGAAAGTCTAGTACACTACTAAGGCTTGTACCCGTTTTCAAATTTCCTTTTGACCAATTAGATGTCAAGAAATCAATTTGTTCTTTTGAAAGGGGAGCCGACACACCATATGGAATTTTACCTGTTTGTCTCAATGGTGCTTCCTGATAAAACGTTAGTATCTCTGCCAATGCTTGTTTTAGAAGCGTGCGGGGTACAACTAGATCAAGCAAACCATGTTTCAATAGATATTCTGCAGTTTGGAAATTATCGGGCAGTTGTTCTTGCAATGTTTGTTCAATAACACGTCGACCAGCAAAACCAATCAGGGCTTTTGGTTCAGAGATAATAATATCCCCCAACATACCAAAACTTGCTGTAACTCCACCGGTAGTTGGTGAAGTCAACACTGCAACATAAAGAAGTTTTGCTGCATCTTGGTGAATTTGCAAAGCTGCAGAAATTTTTGCTATTTGCATTAGACTAAAAATTCCCTCTTGCATACGTGCTCCACCGGATGTGCAAATTAGGACCAAAGGCAAACCTGTACGAGTGGCATATTCAATCAATCGAGTAATTTTCTCACCAACAACTGAACCCATACTACCACCCATAAAAGCAAATTCTATTACCCCAAATGCGACAGGAATACCTTCAATAAGTCCTGTTCCAGTTTGAATAGCATCATTTAGTCCAGTGGAATCTTGTGCCTTTTTTGCACGTTCTTCATATGGAATATAATCCGTAAATTTAAGTGGGTCACACGGTTGCAAAGTACTATCTATTGGTTTCCAACTTCCTTCATCCAAAATTGACGCAATCCGCTCATTACTATTTGTTCTTAGATGATGACCGCAATTGGCACAAACTGAATAATTTTCGCGAAGATGTTTTACATATAGAATTTCTCCACATTGGTCACATCGTGTCCAAAGTCCTTTACTGGGATCAGGTGATGTGCCATCGTGGGATTTAATCTGCTTAGACATAAAATCAAATTTTTTTAATTTTCAATATGGCGAATCAATGGAATTAGATCTTCTTTATTAGTAATCGCCAATTGTGCTATCATTTTTCTATTCAAGACCAATCCATTAGATTTAACCAAATGAATAAAATCGGAATAAGTCATACCATACAAATGCACTAGGGCGTTCAATCGAATAATCCATTGTTGACGTATAACACGTTTCTTACATTTTCGGCCAACATAAGCATAACGCAATCCTTTTCGTCGTTGTTGGTTTGAAATACGGAACAAAATCGAATGTGCACCTTTTGCTCCCCGCATACTATGAAGAAGTTTTTTTCGGCGGTTTCGGGCTACTGATCCACGTTTAACTCGTGTCATTATTTTTTCCTCGTTAACTTAAATAAATTTCAATTTTGTATAAAATTATCGGCGACGTCGAACAGTTGCAATCAAACAAATTCCACGAGCTCGCTTAATTGATCGAGAAACGTAACGTTGTTGTTTTGCTGTCAAATGGTTAAAACGTCGAGGTAGAATACGTCCTTGTACAGTAATATGACGTCGTAGTATTGTTGTATTTTTATAATCAAGAACAGCAGCTGGCCCACTAATATTTACAGTTTGCCAACGGCGGCGATTACGACGTGCATTTTGTTTTTTTCCTTTTTGGTCCTGTTTTGATTTATTTTGCATGCGCACACGAACTCGTGAAATTACTAGACCACGTTGTGTTGCTTTCTGATTTAGCAATTGACCTATTTTTTGGGTTGAATCGTTAGGAGTAGAAGAGCTCATAAAATAAAAACAAATAAATAATTTGGATAAATTAATTATAAAATCAATTTATGATAGAAATTTCCTTCAAACCTAATTTGATAGTAAAAAAGTATAGAGTTTAGTAGTAAGAATTTTATTCTACGAATTATTTAGGCCCAACCGGACTCGAACCGATGACACTTTGCTTGTAAGGCAAACACTCTACCAACTGAGCTATGGGCCTTGTCTTAGTTATTATTGCTTGAGATAATAAAAATTGCAAATTTTTATTATACCAAGCAATAATAATAATACTAAATTAGTTAGATTCTTGTAGAGAACAAGCATCATAACGAGCTTTTGCACGTCGCAAAGCAACTTGTGCTTCAATAACTTGTGGAGTTCCCGTAGCACGCTCTAGATTTGCTTTAGCTTCCTCATATTCTTGAGTAACTTCATTCAAATCAAGTTCATCACCACGATAAGCTTCATTAACAATAACAGTCAAGCAACCCTTTTGAACAGTCGCAAAACCACCCATAACTGCAAAACTAACCCATGAACCTGCACGTAGGCGCATTGGGCCAATATCAAGAGCTGTTAGAAGTGGTGCGTGGCCTTCCAATACACCAAGACTACCGCTTGTTGCTGAAAAAAGAGCCTCATCAATTGGACCATCCCAAAGTACGCGATCAGGAGCAATAACACATGTTTGTAGAGCCATATAAAATTAATTATATTTAAATTAACCCATTTGGTTAGATTCAATTTCTCATTATTATTTTACTTTTGTAGTGATTCAGCTTTCGCAATTGCTTCATCAATATCGCCTACAAGGTAAAATGCCTGTTCTGGCAATGCATCCAATTCGCCGGAAAGAATTAGATTAAAAGCACGAATTGTATCAGCAAGACTAACATACTTACCAGGGGAACCAGTAAATACTTCTGCAACAAAGAATGGCTGTGAAAGGAATCGCTCTACTCGTCGTGCACGAGATACTGTTTGACGATCTTCCTCAGATAGTTCATCCAAACCAAGAATTGCAATAATATCTTGTAGTTCTTTGTAACGTTGTAGTGTACCTTTTACAGTTTGAGCACATGAATAGTGTTCTTCACCAACAATCCATGGCTGTAGCATTGTTGACGTTGAATCTAGAGGATCTACGGCTGGGTAAATTCCCTTTGCTGAGAGACCACGTGAAAGAACTGTTGTTGCATCTAGGTGAGCAAATGTTGTAGCTGGAGCTGGATCAGTTAGATCATCCGCTGGTACATAAACTGCTTGAATTGAAGTAATTGATCCTTCCTTAGTTGAAGTAATACGTTCTTGTAGACCACCCATTTCAGTAGCCAATGTTGGCTGGTAACCTACAGCTGATGGCATACGACCCAAAAGGGCTGATACTTCAGAACCTGCTTGTACAAAACGGAAAATATTATCAATAAACAATAGTACATCTTGCTTATTTACATCACGGAAATATTCTGCCATTGTTAGAGCAGTTAGACCAACACGCATACGTGCACCTGGTGGTTCGTTCATCTGACCGTAAACAAGAGCAACTTTAGAATCCTTAAGGCTATTTTCATTAATAACACCAGATTCCTTCATTTCCATATAAAGGTCATTACCTTCACGTGTACGCTCACCTACACCACCAAAAACTGAAACACCACCATGAGCTTTAGCAATGTTATTAATCAATTCCATAATTAGTACAGTTTTTCCTACACCTGCACCACCGAAAAGACCAATTTTACCACCACGACGGTATGGAGCAAGTAGGTCAACTACTTTAATACCTGTTTCAAAAATCGATAGCTTTGTATCTAGTTCAACGAATGCTGGAGCTGAACGGTGAATTGGTAGAGTTGCAGAATCAGAAACAGAACCCTGCTCATCAACTGGTTGCCCAAGAACATTAAAAATACGTCCAAGTGTAGGTTCACCAACTGGTACACTCAAAGGAGCACCTGTATCCACAACAGTCATACCACGCATTAGACCATCTGTTGCACTCATTGAAACAGCACGAACTTGATTATCACCAAGTAGTTGCTGTACTTCACAAGTAACTGAAACTTCTTCACCAGAACCAGTTTTTCCTTCAACAATTAGTGAGTTAAAAATATTAGGCATACAACCTGGTTGGAAGCTAACATCTAGTACTGGACCAATAATTTGTGTAATGATTCCAAGATTAGTTGTTGTTGATGCTGCCATTGAAACCGGAGTAAAACGACGTGTCATAATTTATATCAATAATTTTTGATTTTAAGGCCAATTATTTTCATATTTAATAAACTTGAGCAATTTAAAATCAAATTAGAGCTTAAATTAAAATTATTTAAGCGATATTCCAACTCGAATAGAAGTTATTTAGTCCGGTATGTCCAAACTTTAACTCCCAATACACCATAAATTGTTTGTGCTTTACTATGGCAATAACTAATATCAGCACGAAGAGTATGCAACGGAATACGTCCTTTTCGACCCCATTCAGTTCGAGCAATTTCTGCACCATTCAATCGACCTGAAATTTGAACTTTAACACCTTTCAACCCCAATCGTTGTGCGCGTTGTAGTGCTTGACGTAGAACACGTCTAAAAGGCTCACGTTTTTGAAGACGTTCTACAACCCAATCAGCTAGCATAATTGACTCAGCATTTTGCTTAGGTACATGAATAATACGAATGTAAACTTTTTTAAGCTTATCAGTTTTATTCAACATAATATTCAAATCTTTACGTACCTTTTCAATTGGTGGCGTAGTATCGGCAGCATCTATTGCATCAAACAATTTTTTGCGCCGACCAACGTACATCAAAATACGTACTTGATCTGCAATACGTTGAATATCAATTTTTACAATACGGCTATCAGGAAATGATTTATAAATATGTTGTCGAATTTTATAATCTTGATCAACGAGAGCAGCATAATTGTTAGAATTAGTATACCATTGTGTTGAATGACGCTGTGTCAAACCCAACCGGAATCCAACAGGATTTACTTTTTGTCCCATATAATAATTTTTTATTTAGAATAATATTAACGGCGTGCTTTTTTATCTTTTTTAGCATGACCTCGGAAAGTACGAGTTGGTGCAAATTCTCCGAGTTTATGCCCAACTATTTGGTCAGTAATAAATACAGGTACATGTTGACGCCCATTATGTACCGCTATTGTATAACCAATCATTACTGGTACAATCGTACTCGCACGTGACCAAGTAGTAATAATATCTTTTTTTCCACTAGTCTCTATATTTTCTACTTTTTTCAATAGACTAGCAGATACAAAAGGTCCTTTTTTTAGTGATCGTGACATAAATATAGTTAAATAATATAGCAATTTTTAAAATTGTTAGATAGTGGTTAAGAAGAGCTTCGTCTGATGATAAGCTTATCACTATATTTTTTGGATTTTCTTGTACGTTTACCAAGTGTGCGTTTACCCCATGGTGTTACTGGACTTGGGCGACCAATAGGTGCCCGGCCTTCACCACCACCGTGTGGGTGATCAACTGGGTTCATAACACTTCCTCGTACATGTGGTCGGCGGCCCATCCAACGTTTTCGACCAGCTTTACCAAAACATTGGTTAGCATGATCACTATTACCAACACGACCAATCGTAACCCAACAATCTTGGTGGATCAAACGTGTTTCACCTGAGGGCAATCGAATAGTTGCATAAGATCCTTCCTTTGCAACCAATCTCGCTGCTGTTCCTGCAGCTTTAACAAGTTTACCTCCGCGGCTTGGCTCGATTTCAATATTATGAATTTCTATACCGAGTGGAATTGCCTTCAATGGAAGTGTATTTCCACTTTGTAGTGGAGCACTATAGCCCGAAACTACCATTTGGCCTTCAGTCAAACCCTCTGGGTGAATAATATACGCTGATTGGCCATTTGGGTATTCTACCAATGCAATATTTGCTGTTCGGTTTGGATCATAACTGACCCCTTTAACTTTCGCTGGGACTCCATAGTTATCACGTTTTGTATCAACAAAACGATAAACTCGTTTATGACCAGCTCCTCGATGTCTGCTTGTAATAATACCACGATTATTTCGACCATGTCTCCGATTCAATGGCCCACATAGTTTACGATCTCGTTTTTTAATTGTAATATCTTTAAAATCGGATGTAGCACAATGTCGCTGACTTGGTGTTTGTGCCGTATATAGACGAATTCCCATATATATTTTATATTATTGATTAGATTGTGTTTCAAGCCCTTGTTCACCCAAGATTGAAAGCGAATTTCCTGGAGCAAGTGTAACAATAGCACGTTTTGTTGCTTTAGTACGTCCTTTTGTTCGTTTTGAAGGCAAACGGTGAGTATTCACACTAGTTACATTTACTTTAAAATGTTTTTCAACAAAATTTCTAATTTCTGTTTTATTGAGTGAAGGATCCACATCAAAAACATACTGTTGATTTTCAAATAGCCGAACAGATTTTTCTGTTACAACCAGTTTCTTAATTTGATCAAGCCGCATAGCTTTTATAGACCTCGTTATAGTTATTAACCGATTTATATTATTTACATAAAAATTTTTTTTAATTGAATTTCAATTACTCGGCTATTTAATTATTCCTTGATTTTGTGTGTACTGTCTAGAATATAAGATTGATAAACAGTTTAATATGAAACGGTATGATTTAATTTCCAATATAATTCTATATTGAAAGGGTCGGGGTTGCTAACTCAATGGTAGAGTATTCGGCTTTTAACCGACAAGCTCCGGGTTCGAGTCCCGGGCAACCCACCCATATTACAAATTAAATATAGGAAAATATATATGGCACGATATCGTGGACCTCGTCTAAAAGTTGTTCGACGTCTTGGTCGTCTACCAGGACTTACACGAAAAATAGCCCAAAACAAAAATTCTGGCGTTCGAAGACGACCGTCCGAGTTTGCTGTTCGTTTGCTAGAAAAACAACGACTACGTTATCATTACGGACTAACGGAAAAACAGCTGATAAATTATATAACTCAAGCCCGTCGTAGTAAAGGTCCAACTGGTAATGCTCTCTTTTCACTCTTGGAAGCCCGACTTGATAATACTATTTTTAGGTTGGGGATGGCACCAACTATTCGGGCAGCACGTCAGCTCGTTTCCCATGGGCATATTCTTGTAAATGAAAAACGGGTAAATAAACCGAGTTCTCATTGTAAACCTGGTGATTCAATTAGTGTGCGTGATAATTCATTGTCTAAAGAACTAGTCAATCGTTATTTGAGTATGAGTAAACCAGCTACTCAACGTAAAGATACGCGAAATGTAGGAATTCCACCTAATCTAAGTTTTAGAAAATCGGATTTGACAGGTCAAATTCAAGGCGTTACACGTCGAGGTTGGCTTGGTCTACGAGTAAGTGATCTTTATATTATTGAGTATTACTCACGTCGTGGAAGAAAATCTTAATGAATGGAATAAATATAAGTTAATTAACTTATATTTATTTCGACAGGCGGTATAGCCAAGTGGTAAGGCAGCGGATTGCAAATCCGCCATCCCCAGTTCAAATCTGGGTGCCGCCTAATATAGTAATATATATAAGGACGTAAATAATACTTAATAAAATATGGGCCAAGCTGGATTCGAACCAGCGTAGGCAAAGCCAGCGGATTTACAATCCGCCCCCATTAGCCAACTCGGGCATTGACCCCTGCTTAATATAATACAATTTTACACTATAAAGAGTCAAGTCTTTATAATGTAAAATTGTATTAAAAAGCTAATTAAACTTATACTATTTATTTTAATTATGAACCTGGGTTACGACCTGGATCATTAGATAGGAAACCAAAAATAAATAGGGATACAAAAAGTACAACAACTGTGTATACAAGAACTTTTAGAGTTAGCATAAGTTACTACGAGTTTATAATTAATTGACAAACTACCTACATAGTACATTATACCCTTTCTAGGATGTTATCAAAGGTACATTCAGAAACGAAGCCAATTCAGCGCCCCAACCTTCGATTTTAGTTTGGGATTCTAGCGTATTCAATCCAAGCAAAGGAATTTCACGACGACCACGGAGACGGGCACAAAGTATTCTTTGTTCCCCAATCCCTGTCTGTTGACGAATTAGAATTCCTTCAATATCTTGAATTGGGAAACTTAGATCAATTCTACGTTGTGTTCCAGGAAATCCCCAACGAAAAAGTCGAAGCGTTCCTTTAATTTTATTAAACTCATTATACCCATCGCCAACTTTCCAAAGTATTGCTAGCCACAAATATGCTGCAGTTGAAAGACCAAGTGCACCATAAAAACTTATTACCAAACCTTGTGGCAAAAATTGAATGCTTTCAGCATGTACAAATGGCAAAATATTGAATCCAATAAAACTTGAAAAACCAACAACTAGAAACCCAATAGAACCAATTGTTAGAGCCGTAGCCCACCAATAATTTCCCAATGAACGCGAAACAAGAACCCGATCACGGCGAACTTGTGAATTCGAATCAGTTAGTTGAGATTGCATAATATTATAACAAAATTTATTATTCCCTTCATTAAATACAACTAATATCATTATTTTGTTTAGCCATTCAAACGCATACGTAGTCGTGCAGCTTTTCCACGACGATTACGCAAATAATAAAGTTTGGAGCGACGAACAAATGCATGACGAAGGACTTGAATTTCAGTAATTTGCGGAGAATAAACTGGAAACACTCGTTCAACACCAACACCTTGAAAAGTTTTACGTACAGTAATTGTGGTTGAAACACCAGCTTTTCGTTGTGCAATAATTGTTCCTTCATAAGCTTGAAGACGAACACGATTACCTTCTTTAATCTTTACTTTCAAATTTACTGTGTCACCAATAGCAAGTTTAGGAATTTTTTTTGTATTTTGCTTATTAAGATGAGATAGTATATTAATTGACTTTTGTTTACTTTTCATAAAAATATATAAACAATTTATTTAGAGAAATTTTATTTAAGAATAGTTGAAACAACTCCAGCACCAACTGTTCGTCCACCTTCACGAATAGCAAAACGCATACCGTTTTCAATAGCAATTGGTTGAATAAGCTCAACTAGCATTTTAACACGATCACCAGGCATAACCATTTTTGCCTCTTCACCATCATCGCTTTTAAAAGAAGCAATTTTACCAGTTACATCTGTTGTTCGAACATAGAATTGTGGTCGGTAACCAGGCAAAAATGGTGTATGACGCCCACCTTCTTCTTTATTTAGTACATAAACTTGTGCTTCAAATTCCGTATGTGGTGTAATTGTACCTGGCTTTGCAAGAACCATACCTCGTTGAACATCTTCCTTTTGGATACCACGCAAAAGAACACCAACATTATCTCCCGCAACACTCTCATCAAGAGTCTTTTGGAACATTTCTAGTCCTGTTACTGTTACTGTTTGAGTTTCAGCAAGACCAACAATATCAACATCCTCTCCAACTTTAATAGCACCACGTTCAACACGACCTGTTACAACAGTACCACGACCTGTAATTGAGAATACATCTTCAGTTGCCATCAAGAATGGCTTATCTGTTTCTCGTTCTGGTGTTGGGATATAATTATCCACTTCTTCCATCAAATTATAAATACGATCAACCCATTTATCCGAACCTGGCTCAACTTTATCATTATTTGTCAAAGTTTCTAGTGCCAATAGTGCTGAACCTGAAACCAATGGAACATCATCGCCTGGGAATTCATATTCAGTCAATGTTTCACGAACTTCCAATTCAACTAGCTCAAGCAATTCAGCATCATCGACTTGGTCTTCTTTATTCAAGAATACAACAATATTTGGAACACCAACTTGTTTAGCCAATAGTAGATGCTCCTTTGTTTGTGGCATTGGACCATCTGCACCTGAAACAACCAAAATAGCACCATCCATTTGTGCTGCACCAGTAATCATATTTTTTACATAATCCGCATGCCCCGGACAATCAACATGAGCATAGTGACGATCTTCAGTTTCATATTCAACATGTGCGGTATTAATTGTAATACCACGTGCTTTTTCTTCTGGGGCTGAATCAATATCGGCGTAACCTTTTCCATCAGCTGACCCAAAACGTGAAGCCATTGCCATTGTAATTGCTGCTGTCAAAGTTGTTTTACCATGGTCAACATGACCAATTGTACCAATATTTACGTGTGGTTTTGTACGTTCAAATTTTTCACGTGCCATAATTAAAAATTAAATAAAATTATTGTACTTCTTTGATCTTGGTTAAATAAATGTTTTTATGCTATAATATATGCAGTGGCGGGCGTGGCCAAGTGGTAAGGCAACGGATTGTGGCTTCGTTATTCGCGGGTTCGATCCCCGTCGTTCGCCCACCTAAAAAAAACTAAAGCGGGCAACGGGAATCGAACCCGTGTCTTTAGCTTGGAAGGCTAAGGTATTACCGCTATACGATGCCCGCAATATTATTAATAAAGTAACGAGAGAATCGTTATTTGTCAATAAGTTGCATTCTAAATAATCAAATTATACAATAACAAGTATCGAGTGCATAGCTCAGTGGACTAGAGCACATGGCTACGAACCATGCGGTCGGGGGTTCGACTCCCTCTGCGCTCAATAATTTAATTTTAAATAAATAAGTTTTATGTAGGTACTTTAATTCAAAATAAAGACTAAATATAAATTTAGAATTATTTTAATCTTGATAAATTTTATCAAGATTAAAGATAACAAATAAAACTTTGTTAGGATTCTAAATCAAAAATATATAAAATTTTTATTATGAAATTGGCTGTATATGGTAAAGGTGGAGTCGGTAAATCAACTGTTAGTTGTAACCTATCAATTGCACTAGCAAAACGAGGTAAACGTGTTCTACAAATTGGTTGCGACCCAAAACACGATAGTACATTTACACTTGCAGGTTTTCTGATTCCTACAATTGTTGATACTCTGCAAGAAAAGAATTATCATTACGAAGATATTTGGGTTGAAGATGTAATTTATGAAGGTTATAGTGGTGTTGATTGTGTAGAATCTGGTGGGCCACCAGCAGGTGCTGGTTGTGGGGGTTATGTTGTTGGTGAAACAGTAAAACTACTGAAGGAAATAAATGCATTTTATGAGTATGATGTTATTCTATTTGATGTGCTTGGTGATGTCGTCTGTGGTGGATTTGCTGCCCCTCTAAACTATTCTGATTATTGTCTTATTATTACTGATAATGGATTTGAAGCATTGTATGCAGCAAATCGTATTGTTGCTTCAGTACGTGAAAAAGCAAGAACACATCCGCTTAAACTTGCTGGCCTTATTGGTAATCGAACTAGAAAACGAAATTTGATTGATAAATATATTGAATCATGTCCAATACCTGTTCTTGAAATTATTCCAATTGTAGATGGTATTCAAATGTCACGTATTCAAGGTCAAACAGTTTTTGAAATAGCTGAAAAAGAAAAACCATTGAATCTAGTATGTGATTTTTATTTGAATATTGCAGATCAGTTGTTGACACAACCTGAAGGTGTTGTTCCAACAGAACTACCTGACCAAGAATTGTTTAGATTGCTATCAAATACAACTTCCAAATCTACTGAAACAAAATCAAATTTGGATTTTATGCTAGTTTAAAATTTTTAATTTATGAATCAAAATACAAAAGTTAAAGAACAGTCACAAACCCCTACTAATACACTCAATTTTGATTGTGAAACAGGAAACTATCATACATTTTGTCCAATTAGTTGTGTATCATGGCTTTATCAAAAAATTGAAGATAGTTTTTTTCTTGTTATTGGAACAAAAACATGTGGTTATTTTCTCCAAAATGCTCTCGGAGTTATGATTTTTGCTGAACCACGTTATGCAATAGCAGAATTGGAAGAAGCTGATATTTCAGCACAAGTTAGTGATTATTTGGAACTTAAGCGACTATGTCTACAAATTAAACATGATCGAAATCCAAGTGTTATTGTTTGGATTGGAACTTGTACAACTGAAATTATTAAAATAGACTTGGAAGGAATAGCTCAACGACTAGAAGCAGAAATCCAAGTTCCTACAATTGTAGCGCGAGCGAATGGTCTTGATTATGCATTTACACAAGGTGAAGATACAGTTTTGGCGGCTTTGGTACATCGTTGTCCCGAATATAACAAAAATGATTCGGAGACTACGCAACTGAAGCATCCACCACTTGTACTATTTGGTTCACTACCTTCAAGTGTTGCGGGTCAACTTGAATTGGAACTAAAAAAACAAGGAATTAAAGTTTCAGGATGGCTACCTTCAAATAGATATTCCAAGCTACCTCATGTTGGTGAAGGTGTTTTTGTTGCAGGTGTGAACCCATTTCTAAGCCGAACTGCCGCTGCATTGATGCGACGCAGAAAATGTACGTTGATTGGTGCGCCTTTCCCAATTGGTCCAGATGGAACACGAGCTTGGGTTCAAAATATTTGCGATGCATTTGGTATTGAATCAAAAGGACTAGATCTCCGGGAAGAAAAAATTTGGGAGAAATTGGAACCGCATTGTAAAAATCTACGTGGAAAGTCAGTATTTCTAATAGGTGATAATTTGCTTGAAATTTCTCTTGCTCGTTTTCTAATCAAATGTGGAATAATTGTATATGAAATTGGTATTCCATATTTGGATCAGAGATTTCAAGCAGCAGAACTTGCGCTTTTGGAAACAACTTGTCACGAAATAAATGTACCAATTCCAAAAATTGTGGAAAAACCTGATAATTATAACCAAGTTCAACGAATTCGTGAACTACGACCAGATCTTGTTATTACAGGAATAGCACATGCTAATCCATTGGAAGCAAGGGGAATTAGTACCAAATGGTCTGTTGAATTTACTTTTGCTCAAATTCATGGATTTGGTAATGCAAATGATATTCTTGAATTGGTTACTCGACCATTGCGACGAAATAATACCCTTGACCAATTTAATAATAATTATTCTACAGAAAGTTGGTCTAATCAAAAAAATTGGAGTTAATTAGTACTTGCATACTAATCCATAGATTATATACACTATTAGAAATAATGGGTCTATCGTCTAATGGATTAGGACAGGTACCTTCTAAGTACCCAATGTAGGTTCGATCCCTACTAGACCTAATTTAAAAAAAATTAATTATATGAAACTTGCCTACTGGATATACGCAGGACCTGCTCATATTGGTACATTGCGTGTTGCTTCATCCTTTAAAAATGTTCATGCAATTATGCATGCACCTCTTGGGGACGATTATTTTAATGTAATACGTTCTATGTTGGAACGTGAGCGTGATTTTACACCGGTAACAACAAGTGTCGTTGATCGGCATGTTCTTGCTCGTGGTTCACAAGAAAAAGTTGTCGAAAATATTACCCGTAAATCAAACGAAGAAAATGCCGATTTGGTAGTTGTAACGCCAACTTGTACTTCAAGTATTCTTCAAGAAGATCTTGCTCTTTTTGTTGAACGAGCACAAATAGAATCAAATTCAGATGTAATTCTTGCTGATGTTAATCATTATCGGGTTAATGAGTTTCAAGCAGCTGATCGAACACTGGAACAAATTATTAGATTTTATATAAATAAAAGTAAAAAACTTTCTTTTGAAAAAACATCAAAACCATCAGTAAATATTATTGGTATTTTTACTCTTGGCTTTCACCATCATCATGATTGTAGAGAAATTAAACGACTCTTGGAAGGGTTGGGAATTGAAATTAATCTAATTATTCCAGAAGGACTTTCAACTACTAAAATTCCAGAATTGGAAAAAGCCTGGTTTAATATCGTACCATACCGTGAGGTTGGCTTGATAACAGCTAACTATCTTGAAAAAGAATGGAATATACCATATGTGTCAATTAGTCCAATAGGAACAATTGATACAGGTATTTTTATTCATGAAATTAGTATAATTTTGAATAAAATTGATCCCGAAAATAATATTAACTTTACAGAATATGCACAACAACAAGCTTATTCGACTTCACAAGCTGGTTGGTTTTCGCGTTCCATTGATTGTCAAAATTTGACAGGAAAAAAAGCAGTTGTATTTGGTGATGCTACACATGCTGCTGGAATAACACGGGTATTGACTCGTGAAATAGGTGTTAATGTCGTTTGTGCAGGAACTTATTGTACACATGATGCAAATTGGTTTGGTGAACAAGTACAAGGCCTAACTAATCAAATTTTGGTTACTGATGACCATACGCAAATTGGTGATATAATTGCCCGATTGGAGCCAACAGCAATTTTTGGTACTCAAATAGAAAGACATATTGGTAAACGGCTTGAAATTCCATGTGGTGTAATTTCCGCACCTGTTCATATTCAAAATTTTCCTTTGGGGTATAAACCATTTTTGGGTTATGAGGGAACAAACCAAATTGCTGATCTTGTTTATAATTCATTTACTTTGGGTATGGAAGATCATCTACTTGAAATTTTTGGTGGTCACGATACAAAAGAAGTCATCACAAAGTCTCTATCAAATGAAACAGGCCTAGAATGGAGTACGGATGGACTTAATGAATTGAAACGAGTGCCAGGTTTTGTCCGTGGTAAAGTAAAACGGAATACTGAACGCTATGCCAGAAATGAAGGGCTTAATACAATTACAGCTGAGGTCATTTTTGCCGCAAAAGAAGCACTAAGCCAATAAGTACACAATTCTCGATATACCTGTGGCTTTTTAAAGATTAAAAGTCTATAATGAACTCTAGACCTCATTCCTAAATTTAATATAAAAAATTAGGCAACATTATATAGTGTAAGATAAAGGTAAAAAGATTAAGAGTTTCGAGTAAACCATTATATTATAATAATAATTAAATTATTATAAACAAACAAACATAAAATTTAATCATGACTGCTATTCTAGAAAAGCGTGGTAACGCTACTCTATGGGCTCGCTTCTGCGAGTGGATCACTTCAACTGAGAACCGTCTATACATTGGTTGGTTCGGTGTACTAATGATCCCAACACTACTAACAGCTACGTCTGTTTTCATCATCGCATTTATCGCAGCACCTCCTGTAGATATCGATGGTATTCGTGAGCCAGTATCTGGTTCACTTCTTTACGGTAACAACATCATTTCTGGTGCTGTTATTCCAACTTCAAACGCAATTGGTCTTCACTTCTACCCAATTTGGGAAGCAGCTTCTGTAGATGAGTGGCTATACAACGGTGGTCCTTACGAGATGATCGTTTGTCACTTCTTCATCGGTATTTGCTGTTACATGGGTCGTGAGTGGGAACTATCTTTCCGTCTAGGAATGCGTCCTTGGATTGCTGTTGCTTACTCAGCACCTGTTGCTGCTGCAACTGCAGTATTCATTATTTACCCTCTAGGTCAGGGTTCTTTCTCTGATGGTATGCCTCTAGGTATCTCTGGTACTTTCAACTTCATGATCGTATTCCAGGCAGAGCACAACATTCTAATGCACCCGTTCCACATGTTGGGTGTTGCAGGTGTATTCGGTGGTTCACTTTTCTCAGCGATGCATGGTTCACTAGTAACTTCATCTCTAATTCGTGAAACTAGCGAGAACGAATCTGCTAACGCAGGTTACAAGTTCGGTCAGGATGGTGAGACTTACAACATTGTTGCTGCACACGGTTACTTTGGTCGTCTAATCTTCCAGTACGCGTCGTTCAACAACTCACGTGCTCTTCACTTCTTCCTAGCTCTATGGCCAGTAGCTTGTATTTGGTTCACTGCTCTAGGTATTTCAACTATGGCATTCAACCTAAACGGTTTCAACTTTAACCAGTCGGTTGTTGATTCTCAGGGTCGTGTAATTAACACATGGGCTGATATTATCAACCGTGCTAACCTAGGTATGGAAGTTATGCATGAGCGTAACGCACACAACTTCCCTCTAGATCTAGCTGCAGTGGAAGCTCCATCTGTAAACGGTTAAGATCTTAATCTTATTTTATTATTTAATAGTATATTTTAAATATACTATTAAGTAATAAAAACAATTTATATACTAGATTCGAACTAGAAAAATAAATTTAAATACATTAAAAGTGAAAAAGATACTATCATATCTTACATTTATATATAAATAATCAATGCTCTCCGAGGGAGTTGAACCCTCACGCCATAGGCACTGGTTCCTAAAACCAGCGTGTCTACCATTTCACCAGGAGAGCGAAATTTACAATTTTGAAAGAAAAAAAATACCCCGGACGGGTTTCGAACCCGTGTTTTCGCCGTGAAAGGGCGATGTCCTAGGCCTCTAGACGACCGGGGCGTATAGCATTTTTTTATTTCATAATAGATTGTATGAATATAAATAAAGTTTGTCAAGCTTAAATAATATTAACTGATTAATAGTAAAATATTAATCAGTTAATAAAAGATTTCTATAGAGAAGATCCTAGACCTACATAAGAACCATAGAAAAATACTCCTAGCAAGCCAATTGCGGCAAGCCCAGCAGCAGTTCCTAGTAGCCAAAGTGGTACTCGACCAGTAGTTTCAATATTTGACATAATTGTCTGATATTCTTTAAATAAGTAAAAAAATCAAAGCTATATTAATTAAAAATATAACTTGAGAATAGAACGGCAAGTACAAAAAGAAGCAAAAAACCCCAGTACAAAGTACTACGGTTCAATTCAACAGTTTGCCGATTTGGATTTGGTTTTGCCATATTAGATATTAAATTCCAAAAATAGTTAACGTGCAATAAACTGCATCGCTGTAATAGCACCAATAAAAAATACTGTCGGCACGGCTAGTGCATGAACTGTTAGCCAGCGGAAAGTAAAAATTGGGTAAGTATAATTTGACATAGGTACAATTTAATTAGTTAATTACTATGAACCTTATTTTGCCTCTACCAATTCATCAAGTTGGTTTAGAGCACTAAAACGGTTTGAAAGAAGTGGAGTTTCTTGACGATCTTCTGTAAAATATTCATTTGGACGCGGACTTCCAAAAACATCATACGCAAGACCTGTACTAACAAAAAGCCAGCCCGAAATAAACAATGTTGGGATTGTAATACTATGAACAATCCAGTAACGGATACTTGTAACAATATCAACAATTGGGCGTTCGCCAGTCTGTCCAGACATAAAATCGATATCTCCCTAAAAAATAATGGGTGTAAACCCCAACACTCACAACGAATTTTAAAATTTACCTGCTTTACAAAAAAGTAAAACAACTTAACAATTAATAATAAAACTTAATTAATTTTTTGAAAAACTACCAAAGTTCCAAGTGTAATCAAAAACCCAAAAGTTGAAAATCTAGCAAGAGTTCTGAAAAACAAATCAATTTTAAATACTGGTTGATTTGTTATATCTTCAGACAAAATTGCTAGCAAACGATTATCTTTGATTTTTACAAAAATAAAAACAAAAATAAGGCCAAGACCACACAAAATATTAATAATTTCAACTACTGACATATTAGCTTAATAGGTATATAAAAATGCGCCGTATTAACGCTTAGAGAATTGAGGTCGTTTACGGGCTTTTTTAAGACCATATTTTTTTCTTTCTTTTCGTCGTGCATCAGTTGTCAACAAACTAGCAGAACGCAAATTTGTTTTTTCATCATTTCCTATTTGACTCGCAGCACGAGCAATTGCAAGACGAACAGCTTTAGCTTGACTAGTTAGACCACCTCCTTTAACAGTAACATGCGCTGTAAAGAAACCTTTTTGTTGGCCCAAGGGTGTCAATTCTAGATCTTTTGAGGTTTGGTTATTTGCTTCAATCCAAGTTGCTGGAAAATAATTCTGTAGTTTTTGAATTTCATTAATAATAATTGGATTATTCTGAAAGTATTCATGAAAATCCATTCCATTAACAGTAATATCTTGATTAAAACAATTTCCACGGTACACGAGTGCAGTAGCGACAGAGCGTTTATTACGACCGGTTGCAGTAATAAAAGCAATATCAATACCTTCGTAAACAAGGTTTGAATTTTGAATACGAAGCCAACCTTCTTTTTTATATTTATTTTCTTTAATACGAAAATCATTACTTGGAATTTTTTCAATATCCACACCAATTTCCGTAAATAGACTATCATATTTCATTTTTAATTTATGGATCATTTTTTTAGTACTAATTAATATTATATTGAACCAGGTCGCAAACGACGACCTCCAATTGGCCATATTAGATCAATTATATGTTGAGTACTTATAATAAGTGCTCGTTGAGGGTGAATACTATTATCAGTTAGTATTTCCAAGAAAATATATTCAATTTCTGTTTGATTTACTGGATGCGGTTCTATACGCACTGAATAACTTACTCGTTTAACTGGAAACGAAGTTGGTTTAAGCGCTAGAAATGTAGATTGTTCCTCTGGTGAAATAGTTGGAATAAATGATTTTTTATTATGATTAATATATTCAAATTTAATAGTCAAATCCAAAACACCACCATCAGCTACACTTGCAATATATTGATCCGGGTTAATTGGCTCGATTCCTTTTGGAAATGTAATATCACTCAATGTGACTTTTTTTGGACCTACAATTCGAAGATTACCAATAAATTTTTGTTCATCACGCAATGGGGGTGGTCCAGTAAGAACACATTCTCTTATATTTATGATCATCTCGAGAACAGATTCACGTACCCCATAAAGAGAAAAAAATTCATGTCTAGCATCTTTAAATCGTACCCCAGTCAACGACCAACCTGGTACACCATCCAACAAACCACGTCTTAGATTATTTGCAACAGTTGTAGCATGGCCCGATTCAAACGGACCAATACCAAAACGTGTGTAACGGCGACAAGGTGAAAGTACACGGTCAACTAGACATTCAACAGAATAATTGTACAAATATTTCCTCCTCGTGAAATAAAAATTATAGACGTCGTCGTTTTGGTGGTCGACATCCATTATGAGGTATACCAGTTACCTCCCTAAACAAAGTAATAGCTAGTCCGGCATTATGTACAGCACGAATTGAGGCACGTCGCCCAGCCCCAGCACCGTGTACAAACACAGCAACTTTTCTAATTCCTTTATCAAAACAAAGTCGTGCTGCTCGATCAGCAGCTATTTGTGCAGCAAAAGGTGTTCCTTTACGAGCCCCTTTAAAACCACAAGCACCAGCAGATGACCAACACAAAGCATTTCCGGCAAGGTCCGTAACAGTTACAATGGTATTATTAATACCAGCATAAATATGTACAATACCTTTTGGTACTTTACGTTGACGTTTACGTCGCTTTATTTGTGTTTTCCGAGTTCTTGTAGACATATTTAAAATTATTTTTGACGTTGCTTATGTTTTGGATTTTTCTTACAAATCACTATAACGCGCCCTCGTCGTCTAATAATACGACAAGAATTACACATTTTCTTTACTGAACTTCGTACTTTCATATTAGTATTAAAATTATTTTTAATTGTATGTTCGAGATCGTTTTGTCAATCTAAAAACAATACGTCCACGTGTCAAATCATAGGGACTTAGCTCCACACGAACACGATCACCAACAACAATACGAATTCTATTTCGTCTAATTTTTCCGGAAATATGTGCAAGAACAGTAAACCCATTATCTAGTTCTACATGAAATAGCCCATTTGACAATGCTTGTTGCACATCTCCTTCTATTGGCACACCACCAATTTTGTTATTATTTTGGTTTTTGCTAATAAATGCATTCATTATTACGCAAATTTAAGTGCTATATTCCCAACGGGGCACAAGGCAGAGGGTTACCATACACAACCTAGAACTTCCCCGCCAATTTTACTTGATTGGGCTTGATAATTATCAATAACACCTTGTGATGTCGATAGCAATACTAGACCCATACCATCAAGTACACGAGGCAATTCTTTTGAACTTACATATACACGCAATCCTGGCCGGCTGATTCTTTGCAAACCAGTAATAAATGGACTACCATCGGACTTATATTTCAAGATAACTGCTATAAAATTAGAACTATTTGAAGAATTAATAATAGCTTCAATATAGCCTTCACGAAGAAGAATCTTAGCTACTTGCATTGTAGTCGAATTACGTGTAATAGCAATGGAATTACGACCTACCAGCAAACCATTTTGAATTTGAGCTATCATTTCAGAAATTGAATCTGAAGCTACAACTCCACGGTGACGAAGTGTTTTTTTCTTAGTCATTTGTCGTCTTAACGACTCCCTATGTGCACCCCATCCTAAACAACGAATCTATTTATTAATTACAAAAAGGCATTCCCAACCCTTTCAATAGTACTGATGCTGTATTATTATTATTAGCTGATGTAACAATTGAAATATCTAGGCCACGAATTTGTTCAACTTTCTCATATTCAATTTCGGGAAACATCAGTTGTTCCCCAAGACCAATATTATAATTTCCACGTCCATCAAACCCTTTCTTACTAATTCCTTGAAAATCACGAATACGAGGTAGTGCCAAATTAATCAATCGATCCAAAAAGGCATACATTTTTTCACCACGCAAAGTAACTGAAACTCCAACTGGTACATTCTCACGAATTTTAAACGATGCAATCGCTTTTTTAGATCGTGTCACGACTGCACATTGACCAGTAATTATACTTAGTTCTTGCAAATAATTATCAAGTGCTCGTGTATTTTGTGAAGCATCCCCAACACCACGATTTACAACAATTTTAGTAATTTTTGGAACTTGATGGGGGTTAAGATCTTCACCCAATTGACCAGACTGGACTAGCTCTGTATAACGTTCTTTTAGTCTTTGAGTCATTTTATCTATTTTTTTTATTACAATACTTCGGGTGCCAAAGAAACAATTTTTGTATGATTTTGGTCACGTAGTTCTCGAGCAACAGGGCCAAATACGCGCGTTCCACGTGGGTTATTTTCTTGATTTACCAAAACTGCGGCATTTTCATCAAATCGAATACTTATACCATTTACACGTTGTGTTGTTTTCCGTGTACGAACAACAATTGCTCTAACAACATCTGATTTTTTTACTGGCATATTTGGATTAGCATCCTTAACAACAGCAATAATTATATCCCCGACGCTAGCATATTTTTTTCTTCCACCCAATACTCGAATACACATTACTGAGCGAGCGCCACTATTATCAGCCACTTTTAGGTAAGTTTGTGGTTGAATCATAAATTAACCTCCTCATTTGTACTGATAATTCGTGTTTTAACAGGCATTTTATATCCAGCAATACGCATTGCTTCGCGAGCTATATCCATCTCAACCCCTTTAATTTCATAAAGAATACGTCCTGGTTTAATAACAGCTACCCAATATTCTGGGGTACCTTTACCTGAACCCATACGAGTTTCAGCTGCTCTTGCGGTAATTGGCTTATCCGGAAATACCCGAATCCAAACTTGACCACCTCGACGTGCACATCGTGAAATAGCACGACGGCCTGCTTCAATTTGTCGTGATGAAATCCAACCGGGTTCCATGGCTTGTAGTGCCAATTCACCAAACGCCATCGAATTACCACGAGATGATTTACCTTTTCGGCGTCCTCTATGGTGACGTCGGAACTTGGTGCGTTTAGGGCTAAGCATAAGTTAAATCCTCTTTCTAGAATTTTTAGTTTTATTTAATAACTAAATTTTTTTCTAGTATAAGGCCATCAGGTGCGTCTTAAATTCGCACGTTGAAGTTATTATGGTTCAACAGATGGCAAATATTATTTTAACATTAAAAATCGACAGGGTCAAATATTATTTTAAGTACAAATAAATTAACTACTGTTTGATAAAAAAATAGAACTACAAAGGGAATTATCTCTTTGTAGTTCTATTTTTTTACAATGAAAAACTAAGTGGATCTGGAAAGAACCTATTTAGTTCAATCAACAGACCAGAAAGAAATCCAAACCAAAGAAAAGCTACAACCGGAGCCGTTGACAAATATTTAGTAAAATTTTCCATAAAATATAACCTGTTCTAATATGAATTAATAAGCCAAGCCCATACTACGAGTAGTTTCAGAACCTAGATAAACACGAACACTTAGAAAATCGGTAGGACAAGCGCTTTCACAACGTTTACAACCTACACAATCCTCAGTACGTGGTGCTGATGCGACCTGATTAGCTTTACATCCGTCCCATGGAACCATTTCTAGTACATCTGTTGGACAAGCTCGAACGCATTGTGTACACCCAATACAAGTGTCATAAATTTTAACTGAATGAGACATAAATAAAATTTTGACAAAAACTTTTTTTATAGGGGGGGATATTGATACTTTCATTTTATTGTTTTAATTAGGCATGAGGTCACAAATAAAGACCTTTAGCACTTAGCTGTCTTTCCACTGAATCTCTTCAGCAGTATTATAGCCGCCATATCGTTTCACAACCTAATTCGGGATGGGGTAGGTGTGGTTCCAATATACTCTCAGTACTAAAGCAAAAAGGGGGAAATGTACACCCCCTTTAGGTAAAATCTAGAAAATTTCTTATTCAATAAAGTCAAACGCAATCGGCCTATTAGTATGTCTTGGCTAGGTAAGAATTAAAATTCTTGGCCTATAATCTCTTTACAGAGGATACACCTCACACCTATAACCAGCTGTTCTTGCTGTGGCCTCATGAGAGCACTCATCTTAGGGTTGGCTTCCTACTTAGATGCTTTCAGCAGTTATCCAAAAATTAAACAATGTTCCATTACCACACATGGCTACCCAGCGTTTCCCAATGGGATGAGAACTGGTACACCAGCGGTGTGTCCTCCTCGGTCCTCTCGTACAAAAGGAGGATCCCTTCAATGCTCTAACGCCTGCACCGGATATGGACCGAACTGTCTCACGACGTTCTGAACCCAGCTCATGTACCGCTTTCATGGGCGAACAGCCCAACCCTTGGGACGCCCTTCCGCCCCAGGTTGCGATAAGCCGACATCGAGGTGCCAAACCTCCCCGTCGATGTGAACTCTTGGGGGAGATCAGCCTGTTATCCCTAGAGTAACTTTTATCCGTTGAGCGACGGCCCTTCCACACGGTACCGTCGGATCACTAAGACCGACTTTCGTCCCTGCTCGACTTGTAGGTCTCGCAGTCAAGCTCCCTTCTGCCTTTATACTCTACGACTGATTTCCATCCAGCCTGAGGGAACCTTTGTACGCCTCCGTTACTCTTTAGGAGGCGACCGCCCCAGTCAAACTACCCACCTGAGGTTATCAAGTACCCCGCTTCAGGGGTTACTTTTAGGATTTTAACTTATCAAGAGTGGTATCTCATTGATGGCTCAAAAAAGGCCGAAACCTTTTTATCAAAGCCTCCCACCTATACTGCGCAAAATAAGTCCAAACCCAGCCTCAAGTTATAGTAAAGCTTCATAGGGTCTTTCTGTCCAGGTGCAGGTAGTCCGCATCTTCACGGACAAGTCTATTTCACCGAGTCTCTCTCCGAGACAGTGCCCAAATCGTTACGCCTTTCGTGCGGGTCGGAACTTACCCGACAAGGAATTTCGCTACCTTAGGACCGTTATAGTTACGGCCGCCGTTCACCGGGGCTTCAGTCGTTAGCTTCACCTAAGTTAACCAACTTCTTTAACCTTCCGGCACTGGGCAGGCGTCAGCCCCCATACGTTGTCTTACGACTTTGCGGAGACCTGTGTTTTTGATAAACAGTCGCTTGGGCCTGGTCACTGCGACCTACTCTCGTAGGTACCCCTTCTCCCGAAGTTACGGGGCCATTTTGCCGAGTTCCTTAGAGAGAGTTATCTCGCACCCCTTAGTATTCTCTACTTACCCACCTGTGTCGGTTCTGGGTACAGGTACATAAAGATTTCTGGCGCTTTCGCCAAAGCAGTACAGGCTTTTCTAGAGAATATAGTCAAAATTTAAAAGCTATTTAAATTACTGGTATTTTTTCGTCCACCAATTTAACTTAACTTAATTAGAACAACCCTATTGTCTAATCTTTGATTTTACTCTGTCCCCTGGTGCCAATTTTTATGTAGTGCAGGAATATTGACCTGCTTTCCATCGATTACGCCCTTCGGCCTCATCTTAGGTCCTGACTCACCCCCCCCGGACGAGCCTTGTGGGGGAACCCTTAGGTTTTCGGGGCACTGGATTCTCACCAGTGTTTTCGTTACTCAAGCCGACATTCTCACTTCTGTTTCGTCCACTAAAACTCACGTTTTAACTTCGCCCTAAAACAGAACGCTCTCCTACCGATTCTTTAATTTAAAGAATCCCATAGCTTCGGCAGATTACTTAGTCCCGTGCATTTTCGGCGCGGAGACGCTAGACCAGTGAGCTGTTACGCACTCTTTCAAGGATGGCTGCTTCTAGGCAAACCTTCTGGTTGTTTACGCATCTCTACCTCCTTTATCACTTAGTAATCATTTAGGGGCCTTAGCTGATGGTCTGGGCTGTTTCCCTTTCGACAACGGAGCTTATCCCCCGTAGTCTCACTGATTAATAGAAAGCTTGTACAGTATTCTTAGTTTGCTACGATTTGGTATCGCTCTCGCAACCCGCACCGAAACAGTGCTTTACCCCTGACAGCCCGTTATTAATCGCTGCGCCTCAACGCATTTCGGAGAGAACCAGCTAGCTCCAAGTTCGATTGGTATTTCACCCCTAACCACAGTTCATCCGCCGATTTTTCAACATCGGTCGGTTCGGTCCTCCACTTCGTGTTACCGAAGCTTCAACCTGACCATGGTTAGATCACTTGGGTTCGGGTCTATAAACGGTGACTTAAAGCCCTATTAAGACTTGCTTTCGCTTCGGCTCCAGGGTAATACCTTTAACCTTGCCACCGCCTATAAGTCGCCGGCTCATTCTTCAACAGGCACGCAGTCAATG